CCGATTATCTGGTTAGATACCCCTAACGAGATACTCGGTCGGTTTAGGAATGGGATTTTGAGTCCTTCGGAAACAGGGAAAGGATGGGTTTTCAAAATACGATCCCCTGCGTGTTTGGGGAAAGATTAGGATTTTCGGTCCATTTCATTCACATTCGAGTTTTTTTTTGAGATACGAATCACATCCGTCTCTCAATATCAGCATCAGCCGGCCCTTTGTCCCTCTTTTTTCTTTTTATTCTAACTATTCCTTGAGTACAGTATTGGGGCGAGACCCAATATCTTTTGCCGCCCCATCCTTGGTTTGGAAAGAGAAAAGAAGAAAAGGTGGGGCTTACGACCTTACCTACCTAAAAAACTCCATAGAATGAGGAGATAGAGTCTTAGTAGTCAACAATCCAAGGATTTACATTCCAGTTTTACGGATTGGATACTAGGGAGTATGAAATTTCCCAAAGATTTCATTTCTTTTTGATAGATTTAGCTTCGGGGGACACCGATGCAACGGGACCCGCACCGGGCCGGGGTATTTCTATTGGTTGAAAGGAAGTGGTCGGGAGACTTCTTCCAGAAATGCAAGACGACTTCTGAGACGGACGCCTCGCGGGGATTCGAACCTCCGTATTATGCATTACTCCATTTCGTGTCTGGTGTGCTTACCCTTGTTTCGAAGCAAGGGAACGTGATGGAGTTATGTGAACCAATTTAATTGTACGAATATCTCTCCAGTCCTGTCAACCACTAAATTGAATTTTCATTCCTTTTTTGCTTTGCCGGATTTACTAACTGGGAGACTCCACTGAGATTGAAACGAAATCCACAAACCTTTTCGATTATTCATTGATTCTTCGGGTAGTGGTAAAGTTCCAGTTCATACTGACTATGGCCAAGGGTTCGAATCTAGTCCCGCCCGCAATCAATCATCTCTAAAGCGGTGTTCGATTCCCTCCTCGTACAGAAACTTTTTTTTTTTCACGGCCTGACAAGCCCACGCTTGTCTCACAGGCAAGTATTTTCACCAATATCGAGAAAATAATAACATATGAATAGAGAAAAAAGGGGGGGGGCATTCTATTTTCGCCTAACTACTCGGTCGGTTGGATGTAACGGCGTGGGTTGTTACTGCGCAACTCCAGCTGTGCACTGCGCGGAAATACTTATATCTCCTCCGGAATAGACAAGGGATCATTTTCCTAGCAAGTTCTTTTGGGTGCGAGAAGAGAAGACAAGTACAAGCTAGATAGGAGAATGCCAGGATCAATTACCGAAGAAGATATAACTATTTCGTAAGTTGCATAGACTGACTAGTTGGGATAGCGGAACCAGCTTTTAATACAAATCATTTGAAAAGAAAAAAAAAAAGAAGTTTCGTACCACAATTCAAAGTGGGTCTAAAAGAAGGTATTCCGTGTGATTTCGATAATGGGATCTATGAAGATACCCGATAGGGTTGATGCTAGTGCACGAATGATCATAGCTATTTCAAGAGAATTTTTCGAAATCGAAATTGATGGAGAAACTAATGAATTTTGTCTAGAAGTTATGGGTGTGTCGCTCCTCCCACTCTTCCCGGTGAACATTGATTTAATTATTTTTAGATAGTAATAGATAGAAATGACACTTGTGACGAGCGCCACCGGAACTGATGGGTACGAACCAGCTTTCCATCCATGCCAAAAGAGATGGAGTTTACCAAAAAAACCGGATGGTGGAGGCATACCCCCTAGGGATGGTGAACGTAAAACCGGAGAGAATGTTAGAACAGGATCCTTCATGTATAATCCCGCGTAATCCCGGATATTATCAGTTCCGGTTCGTAAACCAAATGGGGTGATACGAGCAAAAGTTCCCAAATTCATGAATATATAGAGAAACGTATAAGTTATCATACTTGCATAACCGTTCCCCGAGTCTGCAGCAAGTACCCCAATCATGATATATCCAATTTGGCTTATAGAAGGATAAGCTAGCATACGTTTTATGCTTCTTTGAGTAACGGCAATTAGATTTCCTAATATCATACTAAAAGTAGCTAATAATCCCACCGCGGCATGCCATTCATTAGATAAGTATGGGAAAATTAGACCGAAGAGTCGTGTAAATGAAGCTGGAGCTGCTACTTTAGAGGTAACGGAAAGAAAAGCAACGACTGGTGTAGGAGAGTCAGAGTCGAAAAGAAGATTTTCGATCTTTCCGCTCATTCAGAACCGTGCGTGAAATTCTCACCTCACACGGCTCCTGGTTCGGGAGAGAGTCATAACTGGTATTGCTCCCAGAACCTTCCTCGTGTATGTCTCAAAAACAAAAATCACTCGATGCGAAGAATAGTTGTTAACTTCTCGAGGAATCCCTCATCATTTGTTTCTATCTCCCGCCAGGAGTTTCGTCTCAAATTCCTTCTTGCTTGTTTGTCCTTCTTCCTTTTTCAACGGAATCCTTTCAACAATTTTTGAAAGGCACATGCGACAGGCGGAAGAGACAAATTGCGACTTTCTTCGTTCCCGATAGGCCTGTATGTAGCAGTATAATATAATAACTGGGAAGTAAGTATCCACAGCATCCATGGCTGAACGGTCAAAGCACCCAACTCATAATTGGCGAATTCACAGGTTCAACTCCTGTTGGATGCAACAGTGTAGGAAATACTGATCAAAAAAAGAATTGCTAACGAGATAAAAGAAACTGAAAACCCGTAGCAGCAAAAAGTAAACTAGTAAACTATACAGGAATGATATGGAAGGGAAAAGGGAGAAGGGGGTATCTAGATATAGATATATCTATTTTTTTTTTTCAAGAATTGAAAAGCGAAGTGAGAGGGATACTACGGATAAGCCAAAAAATCAGATAGTTACTGAAAAGTCTATTCGTCTATTGCAACAGAATCAATATACTTTTCAAGTAGATTCACAACTAACTAAAACTGAGATGAAAAATTGGATTGAGCAATTCTTCGACGTCGAGGTAGAAGGTACAAACAGTACTCGAATAGCGAGTAAAAAGAAAAAAAGGGTAAAAAAATTGAACCTTAATTCTACGAACCGAAAGAAAATGATTGTTAGACTCAAAAGAAATTATTTTATTCCGCTGTTTTTGAGTCAGACTTAAAAATTTATTTATTTTCCTGATTCTCCTTCCGACTGAAACAAATAAATTCCATTCAACGAGGAAAAAGAGGTATGGCTATATGATCATATGAAAGGTATACCCCGAGTGCCCGAACAAAAAATATCTTATGTTTTTCAGAAGCGATGGAACATAAACCCTGTAAAAGATTGACTCACGGAACAATATCGAGGAATGGACGCAACAGTAAGGGAATAATAACCAGTAGACACAGGGGAGGTGCTCACAAGCGTCTATATCGGAAAATCGATTTTCGGAGAAACAAATTGGATGTTGCTGGTAGAATAGCAAGTATCGAATACGACCCCAACCGCAATACATCCATTTGTTTAGTCAATTACGTAGATGGTGAAAAGAGATATATCTTGCATGCACGGGGAATGGAGATTGGTGACGTCGTTACATCCGGCCCTCACGCATCTATTTCAGTAGGAAATGCCTTACCTCTGAGCGCGGGTTGAATAGATGATTTGCGTGTTCGGAAACTAATCGATTGGGTTGTAGGATAGACTCGCAAACCCGGCACTACTTCGAAGTTACCTGAAACTTCGGAATAAACTTTGTTGGGGAACCAACTGAGGACAGCAGCGCGTGTCAGAATTTAATGACGGTCAAAAACGCATCAAATTGCAAGGGTAAGATAATATGGAAACGGTTAAATAGTCTCAAAATTGAGAAATAAGCGCGGAGGATTTCCTACACATAAAATATCGAGAGTGGAAAATAGAGAAACCTATTCGGATTGACGGTCAGAGGCAATACCGAAACTACAAGCGAGGTAAGGTGACATACAAGAAAAATGCGAGGAGACGTAATTATATGGAGTAAATGCCAAGAAAAAGGAGTTTCCTAAGTTATCAGGAACATTGAATAGTGTTGGCGCGAATCATCGAAGTCATCAATTCTGTTGCCAAATTCCTGAAAAATCAAATACTGGAAAAGCCAGGTGCGGGCAAAGTAGAGAAAAGCCGAGGATGTGGTAAAAAGGGCTGAAAATTAGTCCCTATTTCAATGAAATGAGGTACCTATCGACAACATGATATGTCACTTTTTTTCTTCCACATCCAGAAAGCTGTATGCCCCGAAAGGGGCTTGTACAGTTTGGGAAGGGGTCTTCCCAAGTCACCTTCTACCAATGAAGGGCCGCTACGAATGAGGGGGATCTACTTCAACCAAAATGCCTTTAGGGACTACTATACATAATATAGAACTGAAATCTGGGAAAGGTGGATAATTAGTTAGAGCAGCTGGTGCAGTAGCCAAAGTAGTTGCAAAAGAAGGTCGATTAGCTACACTAAGATTACCTTCCGGCGAAATTCGCTTAGTACCTCAAGATTGTTTAGCTAGTATAGGCCGGGTCGGAAACATAGATATAAATAACAAGGGCTTAGGGAAGGCGGGGTCCAGGCGGTGGTTGGGAGAGAGACCAAAGGTGAGGGGCTCAGCCATGAATCCTGTGGATCATCCACACGGAGGGGGAGAGGGCAGAACATCGATCGGGAGAAAAAAGCCATCAACCCCCTGGGGACACGTCGCACTTGGAAAAAGGAGTCGCGGGAAAAGGTATAGTAATCCCCTAATACTTCGTCGACGTAGAGGTTCTTGATAAATGGAAGTATTAGGAAAGGAGTAACTGTCCATGGCACGTTCATCAAAAAGAGGTCCCTTTGTTGCCAATCACTTAATACGAGAGATTCGAAACCTTAATATACGAAAAGAGAGAAAATTAGTTACGACTTGGTCTCGTGCTTCTGCAATAGTTCCTACTATGATCGGTCACACGATTGCCATTCATAATGGGCGGGAGCATTTGCCTATTTACGTAACCGATCGTATGGTGGGTCATAAACTGGGGGAATTTGTACCCACCCGAAATTTTCGGGGACATGCCAAAACCGATAAAGGATCTCGTCGATAATTAGGAAATCATATGTCATGGGAAACATAAATAAATTTGGGACGCAAGCTACAGGAAGGAATGTCCGTGTGTCAGTTACCAAAATGCGACGTATTATTGATCGAATACGAAATTGTTCGTACGAAGAAGCACTTGTATTACCCGAATTCCTGCCCTATAGAGCATGTTACCCCGTATCGCAGCTAGTTCTTTCCGCGGCTTCAGATGTAAGTACCAATCTTGGACTAAATAAATCCGATTTGTTCATCAGTGAAGCTTGGGTAGACAAGTCCACGTACCTGCGGAGGTTTCGTCCGCGAGCTCAAGGGCGTGGTTACCCGATAAGGAGACCCACGTGTAAAGTAACTATTCAACCGAATTCAAAGTCTGTTGAGAAGTGAAGAAAAAATGAACGCATATGAATTAATGATTAATTGAAATATATTTAGGAGCAAAAAGAGGTTACAAAAAAAATTAATATTTGGTTAGGAAAATAGCGGTATGGGACGAAAGATTCATCCACTTGGTTTTCGACTCGGTGTAAATTAAAAACATTATTCTTATTGGTTCGCGCAGAAGAAGGATTATCCGAAGTTTCTCGAGGGGGATAGAAAGATACGCAATTTCGTCGAGAAGTATATTCAGAAACATATAAAAAATGTTTCTAACTACGGCGGAGTTGGGCATATCGAAATCCAGCGAAAAACAGATCTTATTCAGATTGATATACATACCGGATTTCCTGATTTACTAATTGAGGAACAGAGTTTGGGGATTAGTCAAATGAAAAGTGATCTGGGAAACATTTTAGGACTCGGAAATCGAAATCTCCGAGTGACCTTAACTAGTGTTACCCAACCATACGGAGAGCCTAAAATTTTAGCGGAACATGTTGCCTTGCAACTTAGAAGTAGAGTTCCTTTTCGACGAACTATGAAAAAAACCATTGAACTGGCTGGAAGAACTAATAGTAGAGGTATTAAGATACAAATAGCCGGACGTCTAAATGGTAGTGAAATGGCTCGCGTCGAATGGGCTAGAGAAGGTAGAGTTCCCCTCCAAACAGTTAAAGCCGATGTAAGTTATTGTTACCACCCGGCTCAGACAATTCACGGGGTTTTAGGTATAAAGATCTGGGTATTTCGAGATACTCAGTGATTCCTATGTGATGGAAGAAAAATACTATTCGATAAATCTCAATGCAAATTGAGATAGCTTCATTTTATTTCAACTTCAATCTCTTTTATTCTAAATTTTAAAAATCTCTGCTATGCTTAGTGGGTGACTCGTTAAAACAACATCTTTTTGCCCGTAAGAGAAAATACCTAATTGGGAGTTAAACCCTCCCTTTGTCAATGAGGATTTAATAATCTAATCCTAAAGGCGCAGCAAAATCAGAAATTATTTCGTCACAAAAAAACTTTTCATCCATGGAAATTTTTTCTCTAGGAAAGCTGAAAACAATATTATTTCACGGGAACTTCAGGGGAACCTACATTTTTCAAGTCGTTTTCTTCCCCACAACTAGTCGTATGGTTAACCGCCTAACTCTCAAAGGGTAACGTGATGCAGCATTATTAAGAAACAGTTGGGAAAGAGCTTTAAGTCAATTACTACTGAGACAATTGACTCAATGAAACTGCGCTGAAATGTGCTATTATAGCTCCGTTACCAAGAGGGAGGACCTAAACGTCTGCTCAAAAAGATTAAAACAACGAGGAAACTTCCGAATCTTATTCCGTTCGTGACTAGCAAGATCTGGCAAGTGGGATGGCGGGGGAAGCTCACAGGTCTTTTTTGGGGAGTTAAAAAAAAAAAAAAGACTTGGACAATGAAATGAAGCCCATTCCCGCCCGTAGATTTGGTGCTTAATGGTACCGAAATCGCTTCTCGTAGACGGAAAGAAATGAATAAAAAGCGGCTAAAGCTACAAAAAAACTAGCAGTTAATTGATTTGCGAGAAGTTAAAAGGAATATTGGAGTTACGAGGAGCCGGGTGGAAGGAGACTTCCACATCCGGTTCTGTAGCAGAGATGAAGAAATTATGTCAGCATCGATTGCAACCCCAGACGAACTAAATACCGTAAACAACATAGGGGAAGATTGAAGGGAATATCCAGTCGTGGCAACGTAGTTTCATTCGGAAAATTTGCACTTCAAGCGCTTGAACCTGCTTGGATTACAGCTAGACAAATAGAGGCGGGGAGGAGGGCAATAACCCGCCACGCCCGTCGGGGTGGGAAACTATGGATACGCATTTTTCCCGATAAACCGGTCACCATGAGACCAGCCGAAACACGTATGGGCTCAGGCAAAGGATCTCCGGAATACTGGGTATCCGTAATCAAACCCGGTCGAATAATTTATGAATTAAGTGGAGTATCAGAAGATGTGGCTGAGGCTGCTATGTTGATGGCCGCACACAAGATGCCTATACTTACTCGATTAGTGATTTCAAAGAAATTGTGATTTTTCCGGAGCGGTGGGGGGAATAGTAATATTCCCGATAAATACAATAGGTAATACCTGCAACCCCTTCCCATGCTATTTTGAAGACGTAAAAGTGTGATACCAGTAATCATGAATGTTTCCCCCTCCATCAATTTTTCATTTTTACAACAGTGAATTTAATTTTTTTTTTTACAAAAAAGTTGGCAAACCATTCAAGTAACTCAAAGATTGTGCCGGTTATGTCGACAGCAATATTTGAGACTCAATTTTTGCAGCAGACATCTCATTAATTGCTGCCTCGATATCACCAACGTTATGGTATCGGTACCTTAATTCTTCCGCTATAGCATCACCAACTTAATTTTTCTACTCCCCCCTTCGTCTGCGGGGTGTGGGTCAAACATCCTTTCTTTGTCGGAATGTGATATGTATGTAGCTATTTATATAGTTATATATATAAATTCAAATGAATACATATATAACTGAACCTACTACTTTACTCTACTAGCGATACCAAATGATTCAAATTCAAAGTTATTTAGATGTAGCAGACAATAGCGGAGCTCGCAAGTCAATGTGTATTCGGGTGCTAGGAACTGGCAACCGCAGATATGCAGGTATAGGCGACATTATCGTTGCCGTAGTCAAAGAAGCCGTCCCCAACATGTCTTTAAAAAGATCGGAAGTAGTTAGGGCAGTAGTTGCGTGCACTCGTAAAGGAATGAAACGACGCAATGGAATGGTCCTTGCGTTCGACGAGAACGCAGCCGTCGTCATCAACCAGGAAGGAAATCCCAGAGGGACTAGGATTTTCGGTCCAGTAGCTAGGGAATTAAGAGAATATAATTTTCCCAGAATAGTTTCGTTAGCCCCCGAAGTGTTGTAATAACTAATGAATGAAATGAATACGGGTTGTCAATTTTCGCTTATTAGACCCCGGATAAACGTGAATTCTTAGAAAGATTTGTGTTTGAGGGGTTAAAAGACTATTTCGACTATATAAAGTTAAATCGAAGAAGGGAAAATAATTAATGAATATGAGTAGATAGGACAGAACTTTTTTTTTCACCTCAAGCCTCATTTCAATTTCGTTCAAAAAAGAGAAGATGGACGTTAGGAACTACTTTGGCACCGACAACTGCAATAACTACCGATTGATATTTCACGAATAACGACGCTATTTCTAACACAGTTACTTCGATAAGAAATGCGAACACAAAAAGGAAATCTATGACTAGAATACCTGCTACTAAATTAACTAGAGGTATCGTACGAATCCTACTGGAAGAAGGTTTTATACAAAGCGTTACGGAACACGGAGAGAAGGGTAAGAATTTTTTAGACGTCAGGCTAAAGTATTTCGGGAGGGAAAAGGAACCTTCCATTGCAGCTATTAAGTCCATTAGCAAACCTGGCCTAAGAATATACTCTGATCGTAGAAGAATACCAAAAATTTTTGGGGGTATGGGAATCGCAATTTTATCGACGTCTCGTGGACTTATTACAGATCGGGAAGCGCGACAAAATAAAACTGGGGGGGAAATTCTGTGCCATATTTGGTAATTAGGCAGTCAAAAAGAAAGGGAAAAATGGAAAATTAGTTATTTACAACAGCTACGTCTTGGAACAAATCGTAAAAATTTTTTGAGAGAAACCTGTAAGTGATTTAGGAGGTTTATTTATTTCAAATGATGAAGAAACAGAATCTCATTGACATGGAAGGTACAGTTACAGAATCTCTTCCCAATGCCACGTTTTGAGCGTGTTTGGATAATGGGTGCCAAGTCTTGACTCACATATCGGGAAGGATCTGACGCAGTTATATAAGAATACTACCAGGAGATAGGGTAAGAGCCGAACTAAGTCCCTATGATCTTACCAAGGGGCGTATTATATATCGCCTCAGAAACAGGCATACAAGCAATAGTCAATAGATTTCAGTATCGGTGAAGATTTTCGACAGTTATCCACTTGTCCAACTTCTTATCTGGATTTGACTGAAAGGAAAAAAGGACATGTATCAAATCCAAAAGTAGATTTATCCAATTAATTCAAGGTTATAGATACGAAAATTCGTGCTTCCATTAAGAAAATATGTGAAAAATGTCGATTGATTCGTAGACGTAGACGAATCGTGGTAATTTGTTGCAACTCAAAGCATAAGCAGAGGCAGGGATAAAAAGAAGTTGGCTATAAAAAAGACTATTAATTAACCATAGTTTTCCAATATGAATAATAAATCAATTATGTCAAATAATCCAAAAAAAATTCGTTCACGTAAGGGGAGACGCGGAGTTCAGAAGGGAGTCATTCATATCCAGGCGAGTTTTAATAACACTATCATTACCGTTACGGACGTTCGAGGTTAAGTAATTCTTTGGTGTTCCGCCGGTGCCTGTGGATTCAGAGGAACACGAAAAAGCACACCATTTGCTGCACAAGCTGCAGCGGAAAATGCAATTCGGGCGTCGATGGATCGGGGTATGAAACAGGCAGAAGTTATGATGAGCGGACCTGGACCGGGGAGAGACACGGCTTTACGGGCTATTCGCAGAAGCGGCGTAATCCTCAGTTTCGTACGTGACGTGACTCCTATGCCGTATAATGGTTGTAGACCCCCCAGAAAAAGACGCGTCTAATTAGTCACATAATTATAATTAGTCACATTAAAAGAGGAGGAAGGGATTTTCGTATGCTCGAGAACGAAACATCGATCTCTACTCAGAGAATTCAATGGAAATGCCTAGAGTCGAAAATGGAAGGTAAGCGGCTTCATTATGGTCGTTTCGTCGTATCTCCCTTCAAGAGAGGCCAAGCTAGTACTGTGGGAATTGCCATGCGTAGAGCCTCGCCACAAGAGGTTGGAGGAACGAGCATAACGGGTGCAAAATTTCACGGAGTCGTGCACGAGTATTCCACAATAACGGGTATTTAAGAGACAATACATGATGCTTTAGTTAATCCAAAAGAGATTGTGCTTAAGAGCGATTCCAATGATATTCTGGAGGCATTTTCATCTATAACGGGACCTAAGGAGGTAACTGCGGGTGATATATCGTTGCCACCTCGCGTAAAAGCAATTGACAATTCGCAATATATAGCTACTATTACCCAACCAATATCTTCAAATATTGAATTAAAAATTGAAAAAGACTGTGGATATCGTATAGAAAATTCAAATGAATGCAGAGATGGACAATTTTTAATCGATGCTATATTTATGCCTGTTCGAAACGTGAATTATAGTATCCATCTCTTTGGAAACGGTATAACGACGCGGGAAATATCATTCATCGAGATATGGACTAATGGTAGTCCGACACCACATGAAGCACTTAGCGAAGCTTCAAAAAAACTCATAGACTTGTCAAACCCTTTTTCCCGCGCAAAGTGCAGAGACATCTCTTTGCTTGAAAATGAGGAAGATTCCTCCGATTCGACGACATCACCATCTTTGCAACTGCAATTTGGTAACGCGTGCAAACTGGAGGGAAAACTTTTTGAAAATACGTTTATTGACCAACTGGAATTACCTGCCAGAGCTTTTAATTGTCTTAAAAGGGCTGAGATACACACAATTGCTGATTTGCTTAATTACAGCCGAGAAGATTTATCGAAAATAAGAAATTTCGGGCAAAAATCTGTGGATCACGTTTCCAAAGCTCTGTGGGAACGTTTCGCCAAAGAATTACCCAATAAGAAACTAGGTCTCAATCAATAAAAGCAATAGAAACCCAATCCTATTTTTATCATATTTTTTTGTTTCAAACCAAAATTTCTTTCACATGTCAAAAAGTTTGACAATATAAAAAATAACGGAAGCGGCTAAATGATGAATCATTAAGGCATAGATAGAAATAAAACGAATACTTTGAAAAGACGTGAAAAGTTAGGATCGACTTCCGTTACTTCGACGTAAACAAATGAAAATTGATTACCCGAGAAATCAGGAAAAAATCGATTAAAAAATCTTTATTTTCTACTCGAAAACGAATGAGTCTAGGGAAATAGTGCTCCGTAGCAATTATTCCCTAGACTGGATCCAAATATATTGAAAATTTGTAAGAAATGAAAAAAAAAAAAAGATACTGAAATAGACCCAAAGTTAGGGATCCCTCGATGGGTAAAGTTGCTCCGATACCTGACCGGATGGCGGCCGCGGTGCCAATTGCGAAGACTGTTGTGGCTATTGGGCGCCGAAACGGATTTTGGAATTTATTTACATTTTCAAGAAAAGGGACGGTCAACGAACCTGCAGGTACCGACGCCATTGGGAGAACACCTAGTAATTTATTTGGTACCGTGCGAAGTATTTGAAATACGGGAAAGAAATACCACTCAGGTAATATTTCCAAAGGAGTTGCAAATGGATTTGCTGGTTCCCCAATCATTGATGGTTCTAAAACGGCCAGCCCCACGGTACACGCAATGGTTCCCAAGATTACTACAGGAAATATATATGAAAGATCGTTGGGCCAAGCAGGTTCTCCGTAATAATTATGTCCCATACCTTTAGCTGATTTTGCCCGCGAAACAGGATCGTTCAAGTCAGGTTTTTTTGTTGTTGGGATGGACTCCTCACTCCCCCGTAAGAATCGAACGTGGGAATTTCTTCCCATACGGCTCGAGCATATACCTCACTGCCCCATCCCATCTTGCAAAACAGGAAGAAAAAAAACAGGACAGGACGAGTAAAAACGCGAAAAACAGTTATTTTGCGGCGTGGCTTCTCATCCGAATCAGCTCAATAATTTCACTATAGAAAAAAGCTTCGTGGATTATCTCTTATCCTATAGGTCACGTATTATGTCATTCCTGACTTACGTCAGCTACTCGATAACTACAACCCTATAAAAATTTACCTCGTTACAACTTTGGCCACCCATATCTTTAGATCGTTTCTTTCACCCCGACGACTATTGCTGCATAAAAATGGCAACCGATACAGAAGAAATGTATGCATCGTCTCAGAAGCCGTAATAAATTCCACCTAGTCTCGGAGAGATTTGGGGTTTGATGAGGCCTTTTACTATTCTTTGCGCAATCATGGAAAAAGTTCTCCAAACAACTTTCTGAGTTATAGAAAGATGCATCCACATCCAGGTTTCAATTCTTAACCCCGAAGAAAAGTTGGAGGGGAGACGCAGCAGCGGTATCCGACTTGATATCTGCATAGCCTACATATTTTGCGACGAGTCACACACTCCCATAATCCAAATTTTCCCTCTCGATGTCTCGTCCGTGTCATACCGGTAATTCGAGACGATAATTTTGTCCGCTGAGTGACTTTTCATCTGTAAGTATTTGCGGCAATAGAACAACAATCTATTTAGGGAGCAGAAGCGAGGGTACTTAGTATAGTAATAGATAGATGTGGCTTAGTTGTTTCATGCTGATTTCTGGAGAAATTGTAAAGGACCCGGAATGCCTTGTTTACGAATCATGAGAAAATGCATCGGCGTAAAAACAGCAGTAAGAAGCGGCAAGACGAAAGTGTGTAAACTGTAAAAACGAGTTAATGTGGATTGTCCAACACTCACACTTCCTCGTAATAATTCTACCAATGAAGATCCTATTAAGGGAATGGCTTCGGGTACACCTGTTACGATTTTGACGGCCCAGTAGCCAATTTGATCCCAGGGTAAGGAATATCCAGTTACGCCGAAAGATACGGTTAATACGGCTAAAATTACTCCAGTAACCCGAGTCAATTCGCGAGGTTTCTTGAATCCCCCTGTTAGATAGACACGAAATACATGCGAAATCATCATTAATACCATCATACTGGCTGACCAACGGTGAACAGAACGAATAAGCCGGCCAAAATTTACCTCAGTCATTATATATTGAACCGAAGAAAAAGCTTCTGTAACAGTCGGACGATGATAAAAGGTCATAGCAAAACCAGTAGCTACCTGAACCAAGAAGCGAGTCAACGTGATTCCCCCCAAGCAATAGAATATGTTCACATGTGGAGGAACGTATTTGCTAGTGATATCATCAGCAATGGCCTGAATTTCAAGGCGCTCTTCAAACCAATCATATACCTTAGCAAGATAGGTAAGCCTCCTCGACTCCCTCTTCATAAACTGCACATGAAAATTTTTCTTCACACAGCTTGAACGAAAATGTTTTCTGAGCCCCGTCCATTCCATTTAGAAAGGTTAGAAAGGCATCAAGCCCCTACGGCGTTTTTCCACTTTTTCGTTGATAGAAAAGGCGGGGACGAGTATTCAGCTCCGAAAACCTTGAAAATAAATTTCGCCTCAATCTCATGTTAGCCTCTATTCCTTCATTTGAGCACCCGTAATAGTAGCGTCTTGGGAAATCTTTTCACCTTATCGACGTATCTATCCCTAAAAATTGAAAAAAAAAGTGGAATACATAAGTGAATGGCGGTTACCTCGTCTTAATCTGATTGGTGAAATACTCACTCACAAAACCTTAGATTTTTATTCCATCTCGATGAAATACCTCATTGGTGTCCAAGAAGACCTGATGGGCACCAAATCCTCTATTACCACTTCGAAATTACACGAACCAGTAAATGCCCCGCCTCGCATATTTTTCTCTCCTTCACATCCAGAATCTGAGAAGGAACCGATTAAGAAGCATTTTATGAATAATTTTTCAATTGAGCAAAGAGTCAATAGTATCAGGTAACAACTTCATCACGAAATTTAGGCAGTAAATTGGTGCAAATTAATCATAGTTTAAAACTTATCAATAGATACATACTTTTAGCGTTTCGGGTAGGAATGATTTAATGGCTACCCGGCCAAATATCACTGGTAAAAGAACTATTATTTGAATAAATGAAAAAGAGAACTTCTTTCTTATTAAATCGGATTAATTGCCACGAATCACACACCCATATTGCCAAAATATTTGAAAAATAAAAAAAAGAATAAGTTTACGCGATTCAACTACCTTTTCAATTTGATTTTCGGTGTTTCCTTCCAAGTCCCCAGCTGGTGCTGGGGCATCGGCGGGGCTCGGGGCCTTTCTACCAGCTAATTGAAATACCGTCCAATAAGACGGATGAGTTATAAATTTCTAAAATAGTAACTAGAAATATGGCAAATAGAGCCATGAAAAACCCCATCAACGGAGTGGTTCCCCAACCGGGAGCAACTTTCCCATATTCTGAGTTGAGCGGTTTCAAAACCGTTCCTAAAAAACTAATTCTGGGTTTACCTCTAGGAGTTTCATCAATAACTTTCGTAGCCATAGAGCCTGTTCAATTGGTTGAAATTTGCTGACTTTGTAGACTAGTATACCGGGTGAGAATTAAAACCTATTGGGTCACATGGCAACGGAAACCGCAACTTTGGTCGCTATTTTTCCATCCCTTTCACTTGTTAGCTTCACCGGTTACGCCTTATATACCGCTTTCGGTCAACCGTCCGAAGAACTAAGAGATCCTTTTGAAGAACATGAAGATTAGTCAAACCGGGAGACCTTCCTTCCAAAAATTGAAAAGGAAGGTCTCTAATTAATTGCATCTTATTTGTATTGATGATTTCGTCGCTGCAACAGAGATGTCTATTTCATTTGTTGAAGTGGAGGTATATTATTGCTATTTTATTTCACCTTGTTAGGTACTTTGGGAGGTTCTCGGAAGAAAATGGCAAAAAAGATTATACCTAAAGTGGCTACCAGCAGAAATGTGTAAACCAGTGCTTCCATGGATTAGGCGGTAAATTGTTGTTTTTAAAAATATCTCTCGTACTAATTGAATTGGAGGGGTATTATTTCAGTAGAATTTCCTTTCTTCAGCTTAACAAAGTATTCAGTTAAAATAATTTATTAAATTTTGACAAAACATATTTTTCGATCCAGTTTTTTTGATACGGTCAGTATCACTAGCTGGACTGTGAAAAGAATCCCACTTCTTAACTTCGACGCGATCTGTAGGAGTACTCTTCTCTAAACAGCTTGTCTTCTGGTACTTGGGTCTCCCAACTTCTGGAATGTACCGAATTCAACTTGGGCGTCTAAATCAGGGTCGATGCCTGCGAAGACGTCTCTAAATAAAGTTCTTGCGCCATGCCAGATGTGACCAAAGAAAAAAATAAGAGCAAATGTAGCGTGGCCGAAAGTGAACCAACCCCGTGGACTACTTCTGAAGACACCATCCGATTTTAAAGTGGCGCGGTCAAATTCGAAGATCTCCCCTAGTTGGGCGCGCCTAGCGTATTTTTTCACCGTAGCCGGGTCACTGAAACTGGCGCCATCTAATTCGCCACCGAAGAACTCTACAGTTACACCTACCTGCTCAACACTGTATTTTGATTCTGCCCGTCTGAATGGTACATCAGCTCTTACGACACCTTCTCCATCTACCAAGACTACCGGAAATGTTTCGAAGAAGGTCGGCATACGGCGTACAAACAGCTCATGTCCTTCCCTATCATTGAAAACAGCATGGCCTAACCAACCGACAGCTATACCGTCTCCATTGTCCATTGCACCTGCTCTAAACAACCCACCCTTTGCAGGATTGTTGCCGATGTAGTCGTAGAAAGCCAATTTTTCCGGAATCTTGGACCAAACTTGGGATAAACTCAGATTTTCAGCTTCGCCCAATCGTATTCGTCTTTCTATTTCTTGTTGGAAATACCCCTGATCCCATTGATAGCGAGTGGGGCCAAAGAGTTCAATCGGAGTGGCAGCGGAGCCGTACCACATGGTTCCGGAAACCACAAAAGCAGCAAAAAAGACGGCAGCTATACTGCTAGATAACACGGTTTCGACATTTCCCATACGTAGAGCTTTGTACAATCTTTGAGGGGGACGAACACTGAGGTGAAACAATCCGGCTAGTATACCTAACACTCCTGCTGCTATGTGATGCGACGCTACTCCTCCCGGAATGAATGGGTCAAAGCCCTCGGCCCCCCAAGCCGGGTCAATAGGTTCTACTTTTCCGGTTAATCCGTATGGGTCTGAAACCCAAATCCCAGGACCAAATAAACCAGTTACGTGAAACGCTCCAAAAGCAAAACAAAGTACTCCCGAAAGAAATAGGTGAATTCCAAATATTTTTGGTAAATCCAGGGATGGTTTTCCCGTACGATCGTCGCGAAACAGATCCAGGTCCCAGTACACCCAGTGCCATATAGCGGCTAGAAACAACAAACCCGATAGTATGATATGAGCTGCGGCTACGCCTTCGTAACTCCAGATACCTGCGTCCGGTGCAGTATCTCCCGTGATACTCCAACCCCCCCACGACTTTGTTATCCCGATGCGAGTCATGAAGGGAATGACAAACATACCCTGTCTCCACATCGGATCAAGAACAGGATCGGATGGGTCAAATACAGCTAGTTCATATGAAGCCATCGAGCCCGCCCAGCCAGAGACTAAAGCAGTATGCATTAGATGCACAGAAATTAGGCGACCGGGGTCGTTTAATACGACGGTGTGAACGCGATACCAAGGCAAACCCGTGAAAAACCCCTTTCTTGATTATTGGATATGAATGATCACCACGTAACTTTCTCGCAATGGAGGCTCACATCCTATCTTAAAGAAGTGACATAAGGTTTGCTGCACGAAACATGCGAAAAAATAGTCTGGCTCGTTATTAAGACGACATAGGCAGAAAAAAAATCTATTTTCTAGAATATTCTAGAAAATAGATTTTTTTTCTTCTTGTTTCCCCTACTAGATTGTGCAAAACACGTAGCTGTGTGGAAAAAACCAGCAACTTTTTCCCTGGAGAGGGGTGGAGACATGGATATTTTAGCATTTTCATTCCCCATGTAACAATGTAGGGATTGGTCCCATTGAAATATAAAAATATCTGAAAATATCTGTCAGAATCAGAGATCTAGTGATCCATGCCGTCTGGATCAGACGTGTGTATAATGTAACACAAGCTAATCTTTTTCAATTAAGCTTCTACTTACGCCCTCAATTCGGAGTTAACTGCAACACATTTTGATAATTTTCACATGCCAATTGGTGTTCCAAAAGTGCCCTTTCGCCTACCTGGGGAAGAGGATGCGGTTCGGGTTGACGTATAGTGCGACTCGTTAGGTATGTCGAGCCTGGTGGAACCTGTCTTCACCACTTCACCAGTAATCAAATGCGTGAGAGAAATCTAATCTGCGGATGGACGCGTTAGCTGTCGAAATCCATGGCTAGTTGAGATGAACAGGTCATTTAGGCCCCGGTCACTCGATCCCAGAGATCGATCGTAACAAAAATACGTGCAAAACAATAAGCGGAAAAAAGATATGATATATTTCAACAGATTGAGTTTTTCCAACCTATGAAATGCAGGAAGAAATGAAATGGAAGGAGAGAAGAACTACTTGTTCTGTATGTGCGAGTGGTAGTCGGAATTCCCCCCTTCGGGGTAGGAAATGAGCCTAAAGATTTTTTTTTTGCATCGAAAGGCCTCAATGTCAAACAGAAATGTACTGGTGCGGGAAAAAAAATTTGGCAAAGTTGGTGCACCAACTGCCGGTTACAACGTAGTTCAATATGTGCAAAAAAAAAGGGCTAGACAAACTTGAACGAAGTAAGAAAAGCGGGCTTGCCTAATTTGAGCAGGATTGAAAACATGGAAGAGAGAAACTCCATTCCTTCTCACTTCTTCATTCTGTTTATATCCTCTCTCGTAGAAGTCGACAGAGCCGTATGTTTCCAACGATACCTATACGGTTCCAGAGGGGGGGGCGTGAATCGTACGAACCTACCCCGATCAACCGGCTTTATCGAGAAAGGCTTCTTTTTTTAGGTCAACAGGTCGATGACGAGATTGCCAATCAACTTATCGGTATCATGATGTATCTAAACGGTGAAGATCAGGCCAAAGATATGTATTTGTATGTAAATTCCCCCGGTGGAGGAGTATTAGCCGGAATATCTGTTTACGATGCGATGCAATTCGTTGTACCAGATGTACATACCATTTGTATGGGACTCGCTGCTTCGATGGGATCTTTCATTTTGGCTGGAGGAGAGATTACCAGACGTATAGCACTGCCCCACGCTTGGCGCCAATGATTTGTGTGGATTAGGGTTTTGCCTTCGCTAAATTTAAGCAACAGTAGCATGGCAATCAGTACTTGGCGATTTTATCTATACATATCCAGAAGTAAAACGGCGAAGTATTAAGAGGGTAAACGGAATCAAGAGAATTTTTTAACTCGTGTTAAATTCTCCATTGATTAAAATCAATATATCTTAGCGTCATAAGTCATAGAACATATCGGATCTACAGAATGTATTTTTACAAAATATATGAAAACCCCAACTTCTTTTCGGCATAAAAAAAACTTAGGACTCGAACCATGTTGGTTCCTTTGTCCATCGAAGGTATACACAGCAAACTTTGGGATTGCGGACGCAAAGAGGTGACGGAACCATCATAGTACTTTAATTTAAAGGGGGAAGGATGGCAGAAGCCCACAATACCGTTTCCCGTACGTAGTATGGCAGCAGCGAGAGTCTGATAACGAAGTGGAGGATCTTTGCGACGCAAAGAAAGAATTGATTGATAAATATATATATATTTATCAATCTGGGCGGTCTTTATTTGCATTAGACCGCCAATTGTCTGAATTAGCCGTATGCAGAAATGTCTGCTTGTACGGTTAGACTTAATCGGAGTCACCTAATCAGGGTGATGATTCATCAACCCGCTAGTTCATATTACGACGGACAAGCTGGAGAATGTGTCATGGAAGCGGAAGAAGCATCGAAACTACGCGATTGTATAACCAAAGTCTATGCCCAGAGAACGGGTAAAGCCTTGTGGATAATTTCCGAAGACATGGAAAGAGATGTATTTTCGTCGGCGGAAGAAGCCCAGGATTACGGCATCGTGGATCTCGTGGCATTGGAAAACGTCCCGCGTTGAGGATTTGCTAAGTGAAAATTAGTCGAGATTCACAAGTAGATGTTTTTCACAATTCAATTTTTTTCTGTAGTTTAAGGTCTGTTAGTCTAGGTAGTTATTGACCTACCCATTTCAAAGAAATCGGATTTAGAAAATTATTTTCAATACCGCAAAAAATCTGGTAAAGATCAATTATTGGGTGTAGAGATGCGACAAATTTTATGACTGGTTGAGAATATTTCAAACCGAAGAAATCTTCTGCGTCTTCGAGCGTGCCAACGAATCAGCAACTTATTAGAAAAGCGAGACAACTGTTGGGGAGTGGAACGAAATCCCCAGCTCTTCGGGGGTGTCCCCAACGGCGGGGGGTATGTACTAGGGTGTATGTGTGACTTGTTTGGATCGGGAACCTAAACTATTTGAAGATTAATTGTGCAGGATAATCTAGCAAATCAAGTAGGAATAAATTCATAATCCACCTGTTTCGATGGGAAATAGCAATTCGTGGTTGAAGTCGGTGCAAACCCGATCTTTTCAATTTGGGACGGTAGGAAGAAATCGATAATAATAAATTTGAGTTATTAAGCGAAGTAAGGCTGGTGGTATCAACTCCCACACCTCCCCTGCGAATTCTACCTCGGCGGTACAACTACGGGTCAGCCGTTCCGCCAACCCCCAGCATAAAATACCGTTACTATACTACACATATGATTTCTCCTAAAAAAGAGGAAATCCAATTGAAAAAGCCTTAACAGGCTGAGTTAAATATTGGGGATCGTGCGGACCACCAACAGTAGTTTTACTTAACCCACCTCGGGACAAGTTTGGACTCCGGTATATAGGGGGGATCCGACTGCCAAAAAAAATTGACCACGGAAACGTCGGAATCTGTAACATTTTCGGCACAATGTCTGGCTTTTTGGCAAAAAGGTTGAGATATCGGAGTACTTACGGAAGGGAAAGCCGGAGTAGCAAAAGCCACCGGAATCTTTAATTATCACATAAGATAGAAACGGAGAGGAGAAGAAAGTTGCTGTGACTGATCCATTCCTCCTCCGGAGGACATTAGGCAACAATTAGCTTGGGAAATATTTGGTATGTAGTGTTAGTATAATTGACATAAAAAGTATAAATCAGTGCTTGGGGTTTGAAAAAATTCGATGAATTTTTTTTTTCAAAAGCTATGCTTTTAGGGAACGCAGTATGTCACGTATTTTTCTAAATTAACATTTCTAACTAAGAAATATTGAAGTGAAATTATTTGAATAAGTAGAGAAACTAAGGGATCAATAGATTTTCTATTGAAAATTTGGGATTTTTGTGAGGCTATACCTATAATGACCAGAGTAAAACGAGGATCCGTGGCCCGGAAGTATCGCAAAAACATTCTCGATTCCGCATCCGGTTTTCGGGGGGCTCATTCGAGGTTGTTTAGAACGGCGAAGCAGCGGAGGGAAAAGGCTTTAGCTTGCGCTCATGTAGATAGAAATAATCGCAAAAGGGCCTTTCGCCGTCTGTGGATTGCTCGTATTAATGCAGCAGCACGGAAAGATGGAATTACCTACAGTTCGGCGATTCACAGTTTATACGAAAATCGAGTTTCTTTGAATCGCAAGACACTTGCTCAAGTAGCTATCTTAGATGCTTACTGCTTCTCTATGCTCGTACAACAAGTTAACGACAAGAAAAGTTGATTCACGACGTTAAATTTAAGCCTCTCCAAATCGTTTCCGACGGAGAGGCGGAGAAACCAAATTGAGTTGCAGATTTCTCACAGCGAAAAATAAAAAAGAGGAGGGAAACGGGCAAAAAGAAAGACTACCTCGTAAATATCGATGTGACCCAACGGGGGGACTACTTTGAAATACATCTGTTCCGCGGGAAATGTTTATTTCCCAAATTTTAAAATATCCTAGAAATTAATTTTCTGAAATGATTTAACTTTCGTTATTCGAAAAGGGCAGCAAGGCTAAAATGCGGGCCCTTTTTACGGCAGTAGCTACCAAACGCTGCTGCTTCGAGGTCAATCTATTCATTCGTCTTGATAATATTTTTCCCTGCTCACTCACGAATCGACGAAGTAAGCTCGTATTTTTGTAATCAACAGTTTCATCGGAACGAATGGACGGAGAACGTCTACGGGAAGAGTGTCTAGGTTTATTCATGATATTTTTTTTATACCGATACACACCAGTGTTGTATCGACTATTTACAAACCAATCGCAAATACTTTTTACTTTTTCGACTCTTTGTGCAAAGTATGCTTGTGGCAGTAGAGACAATACTTCTCCAATTCTAGCCGAGTGGGTGTGTTGCGACGATTTTTACGTGTAGTGTAGCGCGAAATACCTGTAAATTTACCACCAGTCTCCTTCCAAGTACAGCTTGTACATTCTAAAGCAATGGTTACTCTCACATCTTTACTTCTGGCCATAGAATCAAATGTATTCTCATTGGTTTCCTTCCTCTTCAAAAAAAAGGAGGGGTGGGGGGTCGCACGTAGAGCCATAACAATATGAACGGACTACTTACGAAGTTTTGACCGAGAAAGTGAAAATTTTAAACATTTTCATCAATAACTTTACTTATTACTACATGTGCGACAAAACGTAAAGTTCTGACACCCCCCGTTTTGTATGATTTTTCCGCAGCTCCTTCAATCGAAGAAAAGTTAAAAAAATGGAAATAATAAAGCATCCGGAAAAAATCGATTTGTTTCTATTAGTGAACCAGCCAGTAAGCCAAACCATATTGTAGCTACGACAGGGGCCGTGGAAAGATATACTTTCACATGTTGCATCAGAATTCTCCTTCTTTTCAAATTTTTATTTCTCCAACCATTTATTTTTTTTTTTTTTATTCATTAGTTTTATTCTTCGGAATCTCACACTTCATAGACCCAAATCAACTTTTCACATCTCGATAAAATGAGAATTGATTATTTCCGAGTACTCGAACCCAGCGATACCAGGTAAAGAAGCAATAGAGAAGAGGAAGAGTGGAAGTCATACTGAATAGAGGGGGGGGGAGCAACCAACGACCTGCCAGGAAATAAACCCCTACTTCGATGGTAGCCAGTATCTGTGGGGGAAGATTATAATCAGTTTAATCAAATAGCGGGGAATTGGTTGCACTAATCACTAATCCAATTTAGGAGGGATGTAACGCAGCTCGGTAGCGTGTTTGTTTTGGGTACAAAATGTCGCAGGTTCAAATCCCGTCATCCCTATTTTGTGTACATGCATTAACTAGCAGGGGTGACGGTTGTTGTCCCACCTACTTGATCTTTACTTTTTTCCCTTTTTTTTTAGGGGAGGAGGGTTCTGCAACTCTCACCTCGAAGTGACTCCTCCCAGGAGGAGGCGCCTTTAGTTCAGTCCGGTAGAACGCGGGTCTCCAAAACCCGATGTCGTAGGTTCGAATCCTATAGGGCGTGTCTATTAACGTTTACTCGAGAATTGCTTAACCCGTACGTACGCACTTAAAAATTGAAATGGGAGTAAAACTAATTGTCGTAGCTAGAAAAGCGATCTCCCACATCTGTTATTCGTTTCCCAAAATAAATTTTTGGACGGAAAAACGGGGAGGTGGGAAAAGGATTTGGCAGATATATTTCAAATTCTTCCTTCTCTTAAAATATTCTTTCGGGTAGGCTAATTGTTAACTAAATTTCATCGAATATCTAATTGGTCGCCCCGTCGGTATTGCAAGTATGCAGTTACAAATAATCCAGCTAGGGTTATCGGAATCGAGCCTAACACAATTCCGGATAGTGATGCTTCAACCATTTCAATTTGTAGATGTTTGATACAAATACTTACCAAAGTACATTTGCGCATCAACTAATAATTAATCGTTGGTAAGTGCGACGGATTAGTAAGCGCTGTCTGCGGAAGACCCTTTCTCTTTTTTACCCCCTTTCCTTTGGAAAGAAACTAAAGAGTGAGTTGCAAAATCTGAATCTTGTTCAATCCAACAAATATAGCTAAGGTAAAACTTAGTGCGAGCATCAGAAAGGCAAAGTAGCTTAATGAAGTGAGCATATATCTGAATACCAAATTGTCTAGCAAGTGGGTTAGTATACAACTTTCTTGAGTAGTTTATCACCCCAAGTCCCCGAATCAAAATTGTTTACTCAAATCTCTGCTAAGCTAGACCCAATCAGGTCTATTTTTTCTGTTTGAGATTTGACTTTTTCAATTTTATTAATTCGAGAAAATCACGTCTTAGTGGTTTAATTTCTTCCCTGAAGCCGATAGTTACGTAATAGTTTCCTTCACACTGTTAATCGACCATCAGGAAAACAGTCCTTTTTATTCCCCATCTATTTCTGAGACTATTCTTCTTTTTCAATTACAAAATTTTCGGTCTAATGTGCGTAGACTCACTTGAAATGGCCTCCTCGTAGAATCGAGCAAGTAGGAGGCGGGATTAAAAAGATTGCCCCTACAGTTTACATTACAGGTTTACTGCGTCGTTTCAAAGCCGGGCTTTATTTATCCATGTGGTTTACAGGCTATGTTGGCGACAATCTGTTAATTAACAATTTTGCAAGTCTCAAATGTCGATCTCATAGCGAGTAACCTTGCCGCATCGTATGTGAAGTAGCTATACTGACCCAGTATATTTTGAGTATACCTCGGGTATAAAAGTGACAACCTAATTGGTTATGAGTTCCCGTTCATTCAAAGGAGTTTGTTTTTGTCGATGCATTCCGCATCTTTTCCCTGCATCCCTTTGACCTTTTCTCCTTTATTCGGGAAACAATCGAGTCTTTTTAGTATTACAAGATAGATACGGAGTTAAACATGTCTGGGAATACAGGAGAGCGCCCTTTCGCCGACATCATTACTAGTATTCGATACTGGGTCATTCACAGCATTACTATACCCTCCCCGTTTATCGCAGGCTGGCTGTCTGTAAGTACAGGTTTAGCTTACGACGTTTCCGGAAGCCCCCGACCAAACGAATACTTCTCAGAGAGCCGACAAGAAGTTCCTTTAATAACCGGTCGCTTCGACTCGCTAGAACAAGTTGATGCATTCACGAAATCCTTTTAGGAGAAACCAACGGCTTTAGATAAAACTTATCCGATTTTCACTGTTAGATGGTTGGCCGTCCATGGATTAGCTGTACCTACGGTTTTCTTTTTGGGGTCCATATCAGCTACGCAATTCATTCAGAGATAGTTTTTGGCGAGCCCTGAATCTACGACACAACCAAATCCAAATAAACAGAGCGTGGAACCAAATCGTACAAGCCTTTATCGGGGACTATTGCCGATTTTCGTACTTGCCGTTCCATCTTCTAATTACTTTTTCAATTAGAAACTAGACAGAATTGTCTCAAAGAAATCAAGATCCCAATTACTTGTGACCGTTCATGTCTAAAGTCGCGGCCGGTTAACAGATAAAAAAAAAAAGAACGGGAAGGAGGCGTGGCAGATGACAAATACCACTGGAAGGGTTCCTTCGCGGTTGGTAGGTACTGTAGCCGGTACACTTGTGATAGGGTCGTCGGGCGTATTCTTTTATGGAGCTTATTCGGGGTTAGGGTCATCTCTTCGAGAACAATTGGTGGAAGTGTAAGTCGGTGAATAGTCGGCAAATACTTTTTCTTGCCTCAATTGCGGATTAAGCGGGAAAGTTGTACCAAATTCCACAGGCGAAGTTTCCGTTTTTTCTTCTCTTTTTAACTAACTAAGAATAAGGAGAAGAAAAAAAAAGGGTTTGATTCCGCAGATCTCTAATGTTCGAACTAAAAATGGATTGATTTCACATGAGTTTTCTGCGACTCGTCAAATGGATGTACTATTCTTCCTTAATGTACTATTCTTCCTTAGTAGTAGGGACCTTACGTCACAGCACGTCTCGTTTTTGAGTGAATGAGCTGATCGATCCTCTCTTACAAAATTCTTTAAAAGAGAATTTTGAAGAATCAGTGGGGGTTGAATCCGGTAACAATGATTCCTCACAGACTGCTTCTCACTCATTAAACCAATTCTTTCTAAAAGAAAGATTATATTCTACTCTATATATCCAAAAAATTTTACGTGAAAGACCTCATCATTGATAGGGTCATCTTGCAATTTTTTGAATACCGTCTATAGAATATCTCGACGAATCGGAAGACGCGGTTTTTATTTACATTACTTTTTTTATCATTGCCAGTGACGGGCAAGCAATCTATCTAAATATTTATTTCCAATATATTCACTTCATTCCCGTCGTCGTAGCTCCCGATTACTTATTTGAACTTGTTGTAGTCGAGTTAAGAACATAAACGGAAAAGAAAAATCGATTGCGCCGGGGAAACCATTTGGAGAGTCTTGAGAATGTTGGTGGTACCGACCCCACCAACATTCTTGACTACACCGATGCTTTCAAATAAACTTGTACGTCAGGTATGACCTTCCATACCCCATTTTGAGCTGACTCTTACTCCGCTTGTGTAAAGTGTGCGACCTAGCTTGCTGCTAGCTCTTTCCATAGAATACCGGAACCATCGAGTTCCAAAAGAAAAAATAAAATTTTTTATACACTCACTAGACTATAACAATGAGTCGAGTGGTTTAGTCCCGAGGGGGGGGGATCCTCAAAAAAAAATTTGTAATCAAAAATTCATTTCCGCTAACTGAACTTTCTCAAACTGCTTCTTTTTAAGCACAAGAAAGATCTGTGCTAAAACAACCGACGCGAAGAAAGCTAGGAGACCTTGGACTCGCAGGGGATCTTGTAGTACGATTTCTACTTCTCCCTGACCAAATCCGCCAACATTGGGGTTATTAGTCAACGGCTGATCCGCTTTGACGAACTCACCTTCCGAAACAATGAGTTCAGGGCCAGGAGGTACAACATCAATTGCTTCACGACCCTCAGATGACTCTTCGATGGTAATTTCGTACCCACCCTTCCCCTCTTTTCGAACAACCCTTTTTATCCTTCCCGTCGCTGAAGCGGTATAAACCGTGTTGTTACTTTTGCTTCCATCCGGGTAGATTTGTCCTCTCCCCCTGTTCCCCCCTACATAAATAGGGTATTTTAAGAAATGCGCCTCTTTATTGGTGCCGGGGTCTGGTGATAAGACTGGGAATACAATTTCACTGTATAACTTGCCTGGTACTGGACCAACTACAATTATATTTTCTTTGCCAGGTCGGTAACTTTGAAACGATAATTTTCCTAATTTATCTTTCACTTCGTTTGGAATACGATTAAAAGGAGCTAATTCAAATCCTTCGGGTAAAATGAGGACGGCGCCGACATTAAGCCCCCCCTTTTTCCCATTTGCCAGTACTTATTTTATCCACGTGTCGTAAGGAATCTTAACAATTGCCTCAAATACAGTATCGGGGAGAACGGATTGCGGGACTTCAATATCAACGGTTTTCTTAGCTAAATGACAATTGGCACATACAATACGACCTGTGGCTTCACGTGGATTTTCGTAGTTCTGTTGCGCAAGAATCGGATATGCGTTTGATACAGATGGACAGTTTAATTCGCCAAAACTGATGGATGCTGCAAGTGCTAGAATCCACCATTCTCTCATCCATTTATTTCTAATTGTTGGTTCCATAGGTCGATAATTAGTCTTAAATATTTGTACAGACGGGCTGTGACGTTGCAAGGAAGTCTATTCTTTTTCTAATTCTTTACCTACCTACATTTTATCTAGTGCCTCAGTACTGGATAGCAAACAATAATGAATGGAGGGGGAGGGACAAATTCAAATGAGGGGCGGGGATAGCTTGATAACTAGAAATTTGGAGGAATGGTTGTCATTCACTCATTGTATGGTAAGTCGCTACAATCGAAGGAGATGTTCGATTCAAATGACGAGAGATCCAATATTTAAACGGCGTATCCAAAATAACTGGAAAGGTTGAGACAAAGCGAGGAATTACATATTTATTGGGAGTCAACCCAAAATGTTCCAAAAGGGACTCTACAAGTATTTCCCAACCATGGGGCGAGTGAAACCCTAGACATAAATCAGTCAGTAGAAGGATGGAAAACGCCTTCATTGTGTCATTCAAACTGTAAAATAACTCTTGAATCCGGGAATTTGAAACCGCAAGTCTCTTTCGCCCCACTATAACGAAAAGAAATGGAGTAGCTATGTTAATTGTGTCGGTTGCTAGCTGCAGCAATAGCTGAATATTTAGCTCGTCATACATCATTGCTAATCGAGTACTTTCGTCACGCCCATCCGCTTCAAAATTTTGAAACTGCGTATCTGCTAAATTTCCAATCATATCATCTAACCAGATTAACGCTTCTACTTCTCGTAGCTGTCTTAAAGCCTTTTCTTCTTGAAACGGATTTATAAATACTTGAATTTGAAGTATGTTCCACCAACCCCTAATCCAGGGTTCCAAAAACCAATTTTCTATAGCGACTCGAAGCGGGAGGGGGAGCAGGAAAAAGAACCCGACGTATCGAAGGGAAACCGAGGCTTGGTTCTTGGCTAGATCGAAGTCATTATGTACTAATAGACGTGATCGATTTGTCAATTCCGCCTTGAATCTAGATAAGGTCCGAGTTACAGACCGAGGCACCAAACTAATTGACTCGTAAGCTACTGGACTGTGGCAAGAAACTCCTAATTCGCAATTAAGCGATTTTTCAATCAAATTCTTCTTAGTTTGAAATGAAAAGATTTGTCTGGAAGACAGTTTTCTTCGAAAATAAAACTCATTTGAAGTTGCTTCGATCCAAGCTAATTTTCTATTCATTTTTTCCAGATTCTTCAATCTGTAATAAATGGACCCACTTGTAGAAGCAGAATCGCCTTCGAGTTCATATTTTGATAAACCATTGATTCTTACTCCCTCGTCGCCTGCTTCATCATCCATGTAATAATTAGAACGAGATCCTGAAGATATCTTTTTGGGAATCAAAATATCTAAAAGCTTGTGCGGAAGCGTATCTAAGCAACTTTCTACCGGATAATCGTTTGCATAATGGAGATAGGATCCGCAGCGCTTCGCCGGAAACGGCCAAAGAGACTCTGTGCGAAAAAAAATATTTGAATACCTTCGGATTCTTAAAAGAAATAGGCTAAATCTGTGTTCCAGAAGACTGCAACATATTACATATCTATATTTCTTGGAAACCGTAGTTTTGAAATCTGCTCGGGCCCGCGACGAATCCCCTGCTACTGAAGAAAATGACTTCAGTTGCGTGAAAAACAGGGAATCAGGCTGCATATGCTTACTAGCTTGATAAGCTCTCTCCAAAGAACGATGTGGGGTATTGAAAAACCACCGAAGAAGTTTACGTTTCCAATGATACGATTTCATATATTAATTACCCATCAACCAGGAGAGAAAAATTTTCAAAATGGAGACTTTTCGTAGAGAAATCTTCTTCTCGTAATTAAAATTTCCTCTTCGTCTAAAACTTCTACAAACTTTTTTATCCCTCGTTGCTTTGCATACACTACCTTGCGAAAAATCCTCGCAAAAAAATAGGATTTTTAGTCTGAATTTCAAAATCCCTCGATTGATACACGTAGGAAACGAGCAAGTTCGGCAGCTTTTTCTTCCATATCTTCCAGAGTCAAATTTTCGCCGATTCTAATTAAAGGAATACTTCGTTGACCCCGTACCTTTAGGTATAAAACCCGACTTGGGAAAAAACCTTCTTGACTTTTTAAACCAACTGCTTCAATATCTCCCAGTAAGAATCGAACGTGGATGCGACGGTTTTTTCCGGGAAAGCCCCATCGAAATATGGAAGAAATACCCTCCCGCCTATCAAAATAGTTGTATCCGCCCCCCACGTTCCAAAAAACAGTACACCACAGATACAACCCGAGGAACAGGCCTGCGATACCATAGAAGCACATTACAAGACCTTGTGGAATAAATGCAATTTGTTTGGACGAAAATCTGGGGATCAGATCTTCGCCAATGCAACTAGAAAACCCAACCAGTAAGAAACCGGTTGCGCCACAAACGAGGATACAGGCCCAACACAAATTTGCAAAAGTACGTGAGCCTTTTATGAACTCTACTTGGACCCATTTGGGGCGGGAACTCATTATTATTTCCTCAAATTGCGTAATGAATGGATTAATTTTGTCATAGGATTTACTTATTTTTCCTTCCCTTTCTGTTTTACAGCTCATTCATTATTCCAGCTTATGTTTTCTGGATCTGCATCCGGTGATAAAGGACTGAGTTGCATCGCAACCCTGTGGGCGAGCAACTCTCTATATTAGAAGTGAAATATTTTAGCTTACTAACACGTGATCAATCTATATCTCAATTCTATAGAAAATGGGAATGAGACATAGATTGTGACAATATTAACAGTAGGATTTGACTACGGGGAAAATCAATGGGGGTATCCGTCAACGACGATCACCCCAATTAGGTTTTGATTAGAAGTAGATATCTAATTCAATTCGTATGAAGAGTGGAAAACCCCCTAAATTTTAGTTTGTTTTAAGAGAAAAAGGATATTACAGAATTTCATCCCGTTCTATATACAAGAATAGGGAAGCCATTGCAACTGCTGGAAACAACAAACCCACTAGCGGTACGAAAATGGAGGGTAGATAAGATGCTGTCATGGTGAAATTGCCTCACAAGAAAAAGTATTTATACAACAAAGTATCTCCGTCCCACTACTCCTTCTAGTACTTAATGATATTCCTTCTTCTCCATAAAGGAAAGGGGCTTAGAATCTGAAGAACTACTCTAATTATAATCTTTCATCTGACAGGATTATTTGCGGAGAAAAAGAATACCCCGACAGAAAGGGAGCATCCCGCGCTTTCCTTCTTTTTATTCTTGGCAAAAGATGAGATGCGGATCTACGCTACGGGAAGCCGAACCAAGAAAAATTGGAGCAATTTGAATTTTCTCTTTTTTTCTCAATTTTTCTTGTAAGGAACTGATAAGTAAGGCTCAGATATTTCGCTCAAAACACCCTTCAAAAGATTACGCGGAACTATTGAATCGAGTAGCCCATTATCAAATAAAGACTCAGCTGCTTGAAAACCATCAGGTATCTTCTGGCGCGATGTTTATTCAATTACCCTTTTACCGGCAAATGCTATATAGGCTTTAGATTCGGCAATAATTATATCTCCCAACATCCCAAAACTGGCGGTAACACCGCCCGTGGTTGGATAGGTAAGAACGGATATGTAAAGCAATTTTTTTCGAACCTGATGGAGTTGCAAAACGGAAGAGATTTTAGCCATTTGCATCGAGCTCAACGTCCCTTCCTGCATACGTGCTCCCCCAGAGGCACAAATCAAAACCAATGGCAGAAGCCTTTGTGTGGCATATTCAATTAAACGAGTAATCTTCTCACCCACTACGGAGCCCATACTTCCCCCCATGAAATGAAAGTCCATAACACCAGGTGCAATAAGTGTTCCATTTGGATATCCTATACCTGTTTGAACAGCATCGGTTAAACCCGTCTTTTCTTGAGAAAGAAGTAGACGATTCTCATGAGAATCCTCGTCGGAGAAACCTAAAACGTCTCTTGCGGCCGTGTCTTCATCCATGGGAATCCACGTGTTGGGGTCAATTGAAAGTTCGATCCTTTCCATACTACTCATTGAAAGGTGATAACCGCGTTCTTCACAAACACTTTTCTTCTGTCTCGAAAATTTCACATGAAGCATATTTCCACAGTTATCACACCGAGCCCATAACCCCTTGTTCGCGTTAACGCTTATTTCTCTTTCTCTTTCACTTGGAGCGGAGCTTCTCGTAGCTTCTTCGAGAAAAGCCCCAATTAAGCCACCAAATTTTCGCTTATCTTCGAACCAATTTATTACAGACGTAAAAATCTCCTCATTCGTTTCTTTAGCTGATATAACAAATAAATTCCGAATTTATTTCTCGCGGCGGCAGAGTTTTTGTCCAGTTGAAGTGTGTACTAGCAAATCGGGACCAAATTGGAAATTGACTAATTATCTACCGAATCAGCAATATTTTAGGTGTTTAATTTCGATTATCCAACAAGGTGGATAAAACAATCTATGGCAAAATCACACATGATGAAATTGAATGACTCAGTTAATCGTTGGGTGTAGCATCAGGCTGCTAAATTTCATCTCATAGTTTTTTGATATGAATTGGTGGGGATTCGAACCCTCGGATCTATGATTTGAAAACACGCGCTTTCCTTCATTTAGCCACCAATCTTGCTTCGAGTTACCAAGAGTATCGGGAAAAAAAATTATTTCCCAATACTCTTGGTATCAGTATGTTTTACTAATAGTTTCTAAACTGGTGCCGGAGGAAAGAACTTTGAAAATTTGCACTTATTTACAATGTATCAATTGTCTCGAATTCAAATTTGATTGCTTTCCATATTTCGCATGCGGCAGCCAATTCTGGACTCCACTTAGCAGCTTCACGGATGATTTCATTACCTTCACGAGCGAGGTCACGACCCTCATTACGAGCTTGTACGCAAGCTTCTAATGCGACTCGGTTAGCTACGGCACCGGGTGCATTTCCCCAAGGGTGTCCCAATGTTCCCCCGCCAAATTGTAGGACAGAATCGTCCCCAAAAATTTCGGTTAAGGCAGGCATGTGCCAAACGTGGATACCCCCCGAAGCTACGGGGAGTACACCCGGCATGGATACCCAATCTTGGGTAAAATAGATGCCGCGGTTGCGATCCTTCTCGATATAATCGTCACGGAGTAAGTCGACAAATCCCAGGGTTACGTCTCGTTCGCCTTCTAATTTGCCCACTACAGTTCCGGCGTGGATATGATCCCCGCCAGACATGCGTAATGCTTTGGCTAATACACGGAAATGCATACCGTGATTCCGTTGTCTATCAATGACAGCATGCATCGCCCGGTGAATATGAAGAAGTAGTCCATTGTCTCTGCAGTAAAAAGCTAAGCTGGTATTTGCGGTAAATCCTCCCGTCAAGTAATCATGCATGACGATTGGTGCACCCAATTCTCTAGCGAAAACAGCTCTCTTCATCATTTCTTCACACGTACCTGCAGTGGCATTCAAGTAATGCCCCTTGATTTCACCCGTTTCAGCCTGAGATTTGAAAAGGGCTTCCGCTACGAATAAGAATCGATCTCTCCAACGCATAAACGGTTGGGAATTCACGTTTTCATCATCTTTTGTGAAATCAAGTCCACCACGAAGACATTCGTAAACTGCTCTACCATAATTTTTGGCAGACAAGCCCAATTTTGGCTTGATTGTACATCCCAGTAGGGGACGTCCATATTTGTTTAGTTTATCTCTTTCCACCTGAATACCGTGGGGGGGTCCCATAAAAGTTTTAGAATAAGCAGGAGGAATTCGGAGGTCTTCCAGACGCAGAGCCCGTAGGGCCTTAAATCCAAACACATTACCTACAATAGAAGTCAGCATATTGGTGACGGAACCTTCCTCGAATAAATCCAGAGGATAAGCTACATATGCGATATACTGATTCTCTTCCCCAGCGACGGGCTCAATATCGTAGCACCGTCCCTTGTAGCGATCAAGACTAGTAAGTCCGTCTGTCCATACCGTTGTCCATGTACCTGTAGAAGATTCCGCAGCTACTGCAGCTCCGGCTTCTTCAGCCGGTACTCCAGGTTGGGGGGTCATTCGGAAAGCCGCTAAGATATCAGTGTCTTTGGTCTTGTATTCGGGAGTGTAATAGGTCAATCGGTAATCTTTGACACCAGCTTTGAATCCAACACCTGCTTTAGTCTCCGTTTGTGGCGACATGAGTTTGTTCCTCCCTATGACTGAAATAGTAAATCTTGTAATGACGAGATCTGCTCGGCATAGATAGAGTATTTCGACGTGAGCCGTAAAGTGGGTTTTAGTAATTCAACCTCCACGCGATACTTATACCTTTTGAGAATCCACTTCGGAACTGGAACATTACCATTTTACACCGCGTCTCATGCGGGGTGCAACTAATCACCACGATTTTTTGCAAAAACTGCTGAATAAGGATCATTCCGCTCCATCCCCATACATTGACTCGAGAATCCGTTCGTGGTTAGACTGGTCCGTGGATTACAAACTAACTAAGTGTTGGTCTCCCACGTCTGAGGATCTGGAAAGGGAAAAGACGCATGACCCAGTAACAAAAATTCACTAAATGGAGCACTGATTCTGTGATTATCGAAGTCGTGTGAAAAAAAAACTCTTTAGCCCGGCCCCTTTCATTGCCTCATTTCATTTATCTATAGCCACATTTGCAAATTGGAGAAAAAGAAGGGAGAGTCAAAGTGAAAATGGAATGGGTGAATCCCTACTATCACCGACCACTCGGCGGTGAAATACCAAATACTTCTATCGATTCAGCAATTAAATAAAGAAAACACACCGAAACAGTTACGAAAACCAGTTCTCTCCTTTTTGAAATTTCTGAATTGGTGGAAAAAAACGTGGGGTACATCACTCAGATCATTGGACCAGTCTTGGATGTGGCTTTTTCTCCGGGGGAAATGCCCAACATTTATAACTCACTAGTAGTCAAAGGAAAAAACTCGGCGGGCCAGGAGATTAATGTTACTTGTGAGGTTCAACAATTGTTAGGTAACAACGAAGTAAGAGCCGTAGCCACGAGTGCCACAGATGGTTTAATGAGAGGTATGGGTGCTGTTGATACGGGAGCTCCTCTTAGTGTTCCCGTTGGTGAAACTACTCTTGGCCGAATATTTAATGTCCTCGGCGAACCCGTAGACAATTTGGGTCCTGTTCGGAGTAGTACAACATTTCCAATTCACAGATCCGCTCCGGCATTTACTCAATTGGATACCAAGCTATCAATTTTTGAGACGGGGATTAAAGTTGTGGATCTTTTGGCTCCTTATCGTCGAGGTGGGAAAATTGGTTTATTTGGCGGTGCCGGAGTTGGGAAGACAGTTCTTATCATGGAATTGATCAATAATATTGCGAAAGCTCACGGAGGTGTATCTGTCTCTGGCGGGGTAGGAGAACGTACACGTGAGGGTAATGACCTCTACATGGAAATGAAAGAGTCAAAAGTTATTAACGAACAAAATATATCGGAGTCAAAAGTGGCTTTGGTTTATGGTCAGATGAATGAACCACCGGGAGCTCGTATGAGAGTTGGCCCAACCGCCCCAACCATGGCGGAATATTTCCGAGATATTAACAAGCAAGATGTACTCCTATTCATTGACAACATTTTTCGCTTCGTTCAGGCGGGGTCGGAGGTTTCAGCATTACTCGGCAGAATGCCTTCCGCTGTGGGTTATCAGCCAACCCTTGGTACAGAAATGGGATCACTGCAGGAAAGAATTACTTCCACCAAAGAGGGGTCAATAACTTCCATTCAAGCTGTTTACGTACCTGCAGATGATTTGACTGACCCAGCCCCCGCTACGACATTTGCACATCTAGATGCTACAACTGTGCTTTCGAGAGGCTTGGCAGCAAAAGGTATCTATCCGGCCGTGGATCCGTTGGATTCGACCTCAACTATGTTGCAGCCTTGGATTGTAGGTGAGGAGCATTATGAAACGGCGCAGGGGGTTAAGCAGACTTTGCAGCGTTACAAAGAACTTCAAGATATTATAGCTATTCTCGGACTAGACGAGTTATCCGAGGAGGACCGTTTGACGGTAGCTAGAGCTCGAAAAATAGAGCGTTTCTTATCGCAACCTTTTTTTGTGGCGGAAGTATTCACCGGTTCTCCGGGAAAATATGTTAGTTTATCAGAAACAATTAAGGGATTTCAAATGATTCTTACCGGAGAGTTGGATAATCTTCCCGAGCAAGCTTCTTATCTAGTTGGCAATATTGACGAAGCCGCGGCAAAGGCCGCGGCTTTACAGGCAGGGGGTCAATGAAAAGTATGGCATTGAGTCTTCGTGTAATGGCCCCTAATCGAATAGTTTGGAATTCCGAGGTCTGAGAAATTGTTCTATCTACCAGTAGTGGTCAGATTGGTATACTACCTAATCATGCGCCCCTTCTTACAGCTTTGGATATGGGGGTCTCAAAAATACGTAGTAATGACCAATGGTCCGCAATGGCACCGATGGGTGGCTTCGCCATGATAGATAATAATCGTGTAACAATATTAGTCAACGAAGCGGAGAGAGCTAGCGAAATTGATCCTGACGAAGCTCAAAAAAGTTTCCAGACAGCTCAGGCCGAGTTAGCTAAAGCAGAAGGCAAGAAAAAAATAATAGAAGCCAACTTGGCATTTAAACGAGCTAAAGCTAGATTAGAAGCTTCAACTACCGTTTAATTTAATCCGGTTTTTATGAGCCCAATATTTTTGATCCGGCGCGAAAAGTCTATATTTTACTAGTCCCGCGACAACACGCGTGCAACAAACAAATCTTGCGTGGACACAGTGAAACTTATCTTATTAGGTACCGATTCAATACCGATTTAATTGAGTAGTTACGGTATCTAATAAGTAAGTGTTACCTACTATTGGATTCGAACCAATGACTCTCGCCGTATGAAAGCGATACTCTAACCGCTGAGTTAAGTAGGTCGATGCGACTTTCCCTTACACTAACGTTATGACTCTCATCTATCCGGGTGTTTCTGTTTCATTTGCATGTCTATTTATCTGTAGAGATAGATCTAGAGATAGATAGATACAAATTTGTATAGACATATCTATTATATCTCTAAAGAATAGCTGAAAGCAAGTTTACATTATATCATCAAAAATGAGTTGGTTTTATACTTCCTCCCCCAATTGATTGACTTGACAGAAGTGAGTTGTTACACTTAAACTATTTGTCAAATGATCAGTTTTATCAAGGGCTATAGCTCAGCGGTAGAGCGCCTCGTTTACACGTGCGCCGATGTTTTTTTAGAAGATTCGTCGAAACCTAACGACTCATGCAAAAAGACTTTGCGTGACATATTTCTGTCTTACTTTCTCCCCACGAAAGAACAGTAGCATGACAGATAAGTTGACTGCAAATCGATATCAAAAAGTTGATATGGTGGATAATTGGTTTATCCAATGCTAGAAATGGTGGGACAGCGCGAGAGCCCAAACAAAATCTCTTACTCGTATCACGAACTTTCGGGTGTAGGAAGTGTCGCGAAGCTAGCTTCTACAAGCGACAGAGACTATTTAGGATCGCGAGATGGATTTCTACTCAACAAGGGCAAACCTGTGTCAACGCATAGCCAATAATCTTTCTAAGATACTTCGGGATTGCTTAATCCATTTCTTATTCATGTAGTTCCTTTCAAGTATCAAACTCGGGGGAATACCTGAAAAAAAAAATTGTTTGGGCACACGGAACCATCTCTTTCCATTTATCTGTGAAACAAAAGGTGGTACATCAGCGCTTGTTCGTTTCCAATTAGATTGGAGAACAGTTGGTTAGAGAGCCCGATGCCGCAAAAGCGGCATGTTGGGTTCAACAAGCAGTTCAAGAACTTGTTTTCATATTCCGATCTGCATAACCGAGAGTGTCTACGGTTCGAATCCGTATAGCCCTAACTCAATTTTCTTGGAAAAGAAAAAAAAAAAAAGAGAAGCCAATAATACCAAAACAATGGCGTGGCGAGATCTACTCAATCAGTTTGAGTCGTCTATTATCGTCTGTATAACTAGTTAAATTATTCAATCTGATCTATTGAATGAATGCCCCATTGCCAAAGAAAAAAAGAATTTGATTCAATTTCTTCATGTTGATTAGTAATCGACCGGGTGCGCATGCAATCGACTCGGAGTACTGGGTATCCCAGTATTTCTACCAAAAATAAAACCGGAAGAGTGAGACTATTTCATCTCTCTGGCTCGTCTTCAAACTAGTAATTACTAGCTTTAGTAGTTATTAACAGAAGCGCACTGCAACTCCAATCCACTTCTCCGGAAAGGTTCTAGGTGTTAAACCTGTTGTAGTGTATCGAGACAGTGATTGTCGAGACGAAAGGAGTGTGTGGATGTTTCTGTTTCACCAATATGACTCTTTCCGGATTTTTTTGTTAGTATCTATATCTATTCCATTTTTGGCTTTTTCGATTCCCAGGTTTATTGCTCCCACTCGGGAGGGGCCAGAGAAGTTAGCGAGTTACGAGTCAGGTATTGAGCCAAAAGGAGACACTTGGATTCGATTTCAGATACGTCATTACATGTTTGCCTCAGTATTCACAGTCTCCGACGTTGAAACCGTATTTCTCTATCCCTGGGCTATAGCTTTTGGAAAATTGGGCTTATTCGCTTTCATCGAAGTGATTGTTTTCATATTCATACTAGTCGTCGGCTTAGTTTATGCATGGCGAAAAGGAGCATCGGAATGGTCTCAACTTCCGAACATTTGGGTAAAAATAACAGAAGGAAAATCGAATACGAAAATGAAGACGTTTTTCCAAATTCAGCGGCGCGGTTGCCTCTTAAGCAGGTTGTGTCAGATTCAATTTTTTTGGCTAGTATCACTGACTTTTCTAACCGGTCCAGATTATCCAGTTTATGGCCACTTCTATATGGCACCAGTTGTTGCTTTATTGAATTTGCTTCCCTAATTGGTTCGCGATTTGATTTTGACCGGTACGGCCTGGTACCTAGATCCAGTCCTAGACAAGCGGACCTAATTGTTACTGCCGGTACCATAACAATGAAAATGGCCCCATCTCTAGTAAGACTATATGAACAAATGCCTGAACCAAAATATGTAATTGCTATGGGAGCTTGCACCATTACAGGAGGCATGTTTAGTACAGATTCCTACAGTACCGTTCGCGGGGTAGATAAATTAATTCCTGTCGATATTTATTTGCCGGGTTGCCCACCCAAACCCGAAGCTATCACTGATGCCGTGACGAAACTCCGCAAGAAAATTGCTCGAGACAGTTTTTGGGAACGGGCGTCTTGCCCCACCCGAGCGAAATACTTTAGTCTAAACCACCAACTAGGTTTTGTACCAAGCGCTCATACTGGGAAATATAATCGGCAAATTGCAAATTGCGATATAAAATTGGTGCTAACCAATTCTCCAGAAAATTTGGAGAAGTTTGCAAATGAGTACGATTCTTCAATATCCGAAAATTGATGATTACGTTTATTCTTTTTGGAGCATCAGTGAAAATAGAGAGGTATTAATCAATATGAACAACGTTGATAAAAATAAGTTTAATCTAGAGACACGGGGTCGATTATCTGTTTGGTTAACTAAACACAATTTTTCACACCGACCTTTGGGTTACGATTATAGAGGTATCGAGATTTTGCAGGTAAAGTCGGAAGAGTGGTTGTCTATAGCTGTTGCCCCATATGCTTATGGATTCAATTACCTACGATCTCAATGTGCTTACGACGAAACACCGGGAGGGTCTTTAGTCAGTGTGTATCATTTAACTCAGATGCAAGACCAGTCAGATCAACCCGAGGAGATATGTGCAAAAGTCTTTGTTTCAAGAACAAATCCTCAAATACCTTCGGTTTATTGGGTTCGGAAAAGTGCTGATTTCCAGGAACGTGAATCTTATGACATGTCGGGAATAATTTATCGAGGACATCCGCACCTTAAGCGTATACTAATGCCCGAAAGTTGGATCGGCTGGCCTCTCCGGAAAGATTATGTGGTACCGAATTTCTATGAGTTACAAGATGCCTACTAGATTGCATATAGATTGCATAGAAACGATAAAACTTAGCATTAGAACTTCTCCACGCCGAACTCCTGATCCGATTTTTGCCAAAGCTATTTTCCCAGCGGAGCTCAAATGACTCACCCAGTTCTTAAAAATTTTACGTTACGAATTTTTCTGTAATCCTTTCCACTGTTCCTACTCCATCGGTTCAAACAATTTTTTCGACCCATTAGTTGATAGTTTATTTGGGCGCAACATTTTTTTTTCTTATTTGCCAAGAACCAGATTTGAACTGGTGACACAAGGATTTTCAGTCCTCTGCTCTACCAACTGAGCTATCCCGGCTCACTTCTCGAGAGATACGACTGTCCTCAAACGAGATGGGTTAGGTAATTTCACTTTTGGGTTTTTGCTGACTCAATCAAACCTGCAATCCCGTTTCTGCTGACTTGTCTCATCCTATCTGTAAGAAAAGCCAAGATAAAAACTTAAAATCCATAGAGCCATTCAGGTAGTTAAATTCCTGAATGGCTAATTTGCAAAACGTCTTGCTAGGATGAAACAAGGGGTTTGGGGTGGTTTCCAAAATTTTGATCGCCCAATAAAGAAATTGAATCTAATTGGGATGAAATAGTTTAAGTGTCTCGCTGGGGATAGAGGGAGTTGAACCCTCACGGCCGAAACCAACGGATTTTCTTTCTACTGCAACTTGCGCCGCTATTAGATTACTAATAACTGCGTAGAATGGGGCTCTACCTTCATTCGCGAGAAAAGTATTAGTTGTTATCAGCTCATTCATCGGGAAGTATCCGTCATAATGTAATGAGATCTTAGAACAGATGGGGGGGTGCAAATGTGAAAACTAACAGTACTGAGACGAGATAGGAGAAGTTTACTTAACGCCCCATTGGTGAGTCGGAGTATTGACGTGATTCTGCGGATCAATACTTCTTCCAAACTGCGTCCAATGAGTCCGCTTTCAAAGACTGAAATGCTCTCTTCTCAACTCGACCTCAGCTTCTTCACATACTTCACTTCGTGCGTTCAACCACATGGAACGGTTGGATAGTTAGTTTTTGAAAAAACTAGTCACTAATAGTTTGTTCGTTAGAATAACTCCCTTCGAGTCTCTGTACCTATCTCGTTTTATTGACTCGATCAATATTCATAAAATGAAATGAGATTTGGCTCAGGATTGCCTGCTGAATAATCCTAGGTTTCCCTGAATCTGGGAGCTGCCACTTGATACGTCTCCATATCTAGGCTCAATCCGATTGAGTCCGCTGCGTCTACCATTTCGCCATATCCCCACCTTTAGGCCCCAACGAATCGAGAAGGAAAAGAACTAGATATCTAATCATTCCCTTTTTTTTTGAAGAGTTTTGGTGCACTTGTATTTACTAATCAACTAAGTTGATCCTATTTTCTCTATGTAAAAGGCGCTCAAATGCGGAAAAAATAGCATGTATGTACAAAAACATACATGTTTAAGTATTTCATCTCTTCTGCTTACGCTATATCACGCTTTTTTTTTTTCCCAGTATCATTTCTCATTTATTAGAGAATAAATTTTGTGTAATACACATTGTCTATCGATTGAGAGTGACTCGTCTTCCAAATTTTTTTTTCTTTCGTTATTAAAGTAAGTATATATGAACACAGTACTCGAGGCAACACATCTGTCACATAAATCCATTTGAGTTTCCTCTCTAGGACTTTTATGTAAATACATTTATGTAAATGTATATGCTATAATTTTTTTTTCATTCGGTACAAATTTTTAGATGCACAAGTAGTTAGTTTAGTTCCTGTCTATTTTCCCCCCCACCCATCTCTCTGTTCAAATGATTTTAATGAATCAAAGCAAATATTTAGCGGATATTTATATGTTTCTATCTATATGTTATGATTTCCACAGATATTAGTTTTGATCAATTTCTGTCGAATTCGGCGGTGGAAATGGATAATATCTTGGTACTGATCTTAGAATTTTTTTTTTATAGAAAAGGAGTTTTTACGTCTCGCTTTCGAGGACCTCGTTTGAAATCGATGCGTCGTCTGAAAAATTTACCGGGCCTTGTGGGTAAAGATAAGGCGTCCAACTTGGGGGAAGTTCGAGTTGCTGGCGACCAATCAGCTTCAAAAAAAATTTCTCAATTCTGCGTTCGTTTGGAGGCTAAACAGAGATTACGTCTCAACTATGGATTGACAGAACGCCAATTACTCAAATACGTCCGTATTGCTAGAAAAACTAGGGGTTCGACAGGTCAAGTACCGCTGCAACTGCTTGAGATGCGTCTCGATAATGTCATTTTCCAGTTAGGTATGGCTTCCACAATTCCCGCTGCCCGACAACTAGTTAGTCACAGACACGTTTTAGTGAACCGTCGTATTGTGGATATACCAAGCTACCGACGTAAACCTAACGATATTATTACTATTCGGAACCGACCAACTTCCTACAATGCAGCGAAAGGTGAGTCTCTCGGAAGGGACGAAGTACCGGATCACTTGACTCTGTCTATCTCAAAAACGACCGAGCCAACAGGATTAGTCAATCATATGGCCAACCGGGAATCCGTCAAATTGGATATAAATGAATTGTTAGTTGTTGAGTATCACTCCCGAAAAGCTTAATAGAAATAGAATAAGTTTTCATTCGATTTAACCAAATACTTCGGAGATCCTTACTTACTACGAGAATACCCGGAATCAGAATAATACAAATTAAGAAAGAAACAGATTTGGAAAGGCGTAAAAAGCTTTTCCATCTCTCTCTCTCTCTTCAATCGTTTTAGTAAAAAATAATCGTTTTAGTAAAAAATGGAATTCCAAAATTTACCTTTGCGACATAACATTTTCCGATCTCAAAAAAGGTGATTTGACTGACAATGTCGTTTTCAAATTTTAGTGATGCACTATTTCACCGCATTTAACGCCGAAATTGGTGAGTGGATTAGCCTCTCTCTACCTCTACTCCGAATCCATCTCTTCCAAAATAGCGATTTAACTACATTTTTGGGGATAGACAAAGAAATGTCCAGAGAAGTAATAATATAGATAGGAAAGGGAGGGATTCGAACCCTCGGTAGATAAGAATCTACATAGCATTTCCGATGCTACGCCTTAAACCACTCGGCCACCCTTCCCGAGGATGATACATCTCAGCAGTGAAACATCCAAATTTATTTTAGGACTTCAGTCGGTTAAGTGACAAGTGATTTTCGGATATCAGTTGTCAATAACTATCCTTCGAAATAAAAATGAGACATGAAAAAAGTTTTCGACACAAGTTGTCACTCCACCACTTCTCTTTCCCAATCTGTCATTTGAATAGATTTTTTTCCTTCTCTTCTTTCGCAATCTCAATTAGTCAACTAATAATAGGTGAAGTAATAAAAGGTGAAGTACTAAAAGGAAAACAAGGAGTTAATTTAGATTACGCCTAGGTCGCAGAGAAATGATAATTTTATCGATAAAACTTTCACAATTCTAGCAGATATTCTTACACGAATTCTACCTACTACTAAGAGGGAGAGGGAAGCTTCTATATACTACAGGGACGGTGCGATTCGATAAGAGAGGCGATTCAGCACGATTTTCAATTAGTTTATTGAAAAAACTACCACTTCGGTAAGCCCACATTTGGTAAAGGTGTTTTTCGACTGCCGAACAAATCCTTCGGTCGCGTATCCACGATTGATGCAACCCCGCAAGCTACGGCTCCGGCTTCCCGCGGATCTGGGTATCAAGCAAGCAGGAGGTTAAACTTGTTAATTTCTATGTGATACATGAGAATATTTGAAATAAGCGTGGGGGAGGGGCAGACACCACTTAAAGAAATTGGCAATACAAAATCTTCGTTAACCTCTGACTTTGACAAACCAAACATGCCAGGTTTTGAAAACTCCGGAGTCGCGATAACGACTAATTGCGATTGGGGTAACAAGCAGCCATCCCGTTTGTATTTTGGATACCCTTTGAATCATCGGAGATTGCCGGGGTGAATAACCCCCGAGAAGCAAATCGTTGGGAACGAAGAAATCGACAAAAAGTCTATCGTTGCTACCAGTAATTTATTGGCGAGGGTGCAATCAATCTGGTAGAAAAAAGCTTTTTGCGAGAAGGATGGTTAGATACCAGTTTCGTGAGACACTAACCCCCGCCTAGTTACAAATACAAATTTTGTCAGGAACAAAAGTAGTATTACTACTTGCTTTTTCATGATGTGTAAATTGGTCGGTAGGAGCCGTATGATACGTAAGTTTCATGTGCGGTTTTGAAGCGGGGCTTTTCTGCGTAAGCAACCGTAACGGATGTCGGCCCAATCGGAAGGGGAATATGCGGAAGCTTCGCGAAGTTACTACAAAGCCATGCGTTTGGAGATTGATTCCTACGATCGAAGTTACATACCCCATAATGTAGGTCTTATTCATACAAGTAATGGGAAACATGCAAAAGCTTTGGAATACTATTTCCAAGCGCCAGAGCGCAATTCTTTCTTGCCTCAAGCTTTTAATAATATGGCTGTGATCTGCCACCACGTGCGACTACTTACGCCTCAGGACTCGTCGGTTCACAACTACTCAACCGATAAAAAGGCTTCCCCCAAGCATATTCTCGAACGGGAATTGCCGCCAGCTGTGGGATTTAGCCCCCTTCAAAGCAATCCGGGTTTGGAGGAGGTAACTGGCCTAACCGTCCCATGGATAATTGAATAAATGGGAAAATGCAGCGTCGTAAGGATTTATCATTGAAAATCTGGGTCGATACAATGATACTGGCTCATCAAAAAATTTATGCAATTTGTTTCTGTAGCAGAGACAGTTGAAAAAAGCACTAAGTGGCGAGACGCGAGACACGGCGTAGTATCAAATCCCAAAGGAAAAACTTTTTTAATTTCAAGAGATCCATGTTGAGGTAGGGTAGTTAGTGACGGGGGAGATCGTTAATCTCTCCCTAATAGCTGTGAGTACGGAAAGAGTTTTATTCAAGACGAATAGAATTGAAAACCTGACTACTTTTTTTTTTCTACCAAACTACGGAAGTAGTATTTATACCCCGGTGAGAAAACAATAAGCCAGGAGCGCAGTCGTATGAGTCGTATGAGCCGTATGGAGTGGGAAACCCCCAAGTTCGGTTCTAAAGGAGGAGGTTGCCCAGAAAAAAAAAATCATCCATCCTGGTCGAGGGGAACAGGCCATTCAGCGAGGAGATTTGGAGATTTCGGAAGCTTGGTTTGATCAGGCTGCTGAGTATTGGAGACGGGCAATAGCACTTTCTCCCGACAATTATGCTGAAGCACAGAATCGGACAAAAATTACGGGACGCTCCTCCCCGTCTCATGGGTGGGAGAAGCGGAACAACAGAAAGGAAAACGTATGACAAACTAAGTTAGGAGGTACAAGTAAGTAAAAATTTTTGCTTGTCAGACATCGACCCCCCCCCGGGGGGGGGCAATTAATCTTATCAAGTCCATTAGGCACCGATGAATTGTGTAATAATACCACCAAAAGCCTACCCCGCATAACCTCTTCGTCATAGCTGTTCAAGTTTCAATTTCGGGGTGGGGGGCAGAAAATTCTTGGATGCTAGTAAGAACCTCAGTTTTTAGAAGTTTTGTATCTCCTGTTGATAGGTTGTTGCTATCCCCTGCCCGACGAGAGGAGATTCCCAATGACTATTCGTTCGCCAGAACCAGAAGTCAAAATTATGGTGGAGAAGGATCCTGTAAAAACCTCTTTCGAGAGATGGGCTCAGCCTGGACATTTCTCAAGAAATTTGGCTAAGGGTCCCAGTACCACTACATGGATTTGGAACCTACACGCCGATGCCCACGATTTTGATAGCCATACCAACGATTTGGAGGATATATCCCGTAAGATATTTAGTGCTCATTTCGGTCAATTAGCTATTATTTTCATTTGGTTGAGCGGCATGTATTTTCATGGAGCCCGTTTTTCCAACTATGAGGCATGGCTGAATGATCCCACCCACGTGAAACCCAGTGCCCAAGTCGTTTGGCCAATAGTGGGTCAGGAAATACTTAACGGAGATGTAGGCGGGGGGTTTCAGGGCGTGCAAATAACGTCCGGATTCTTCCAACTCTGGCGAGCTTCCGGAATAACTAGTGAATTACAGCTTTATTGTACAGCTGTGGGGGCTTTAGTTTTTGCCGGATTGATGTTTTTCGCCGGCTGGTTTCACTACCACAAGGCTGCTCCGAAATTAGCTTGGTTCCAAAATGTCGAATCCATGCTGAATCATCACTTGGCCGGTCTATTGGGATTGGGATCTCTAGGATGGGCGGGCCATCAGATACACGTATCGCTCCCCATTAATCAGCTATTAGACGCAGGTGTCGACCCCGAAGAAATCCCCCTTCCTCACGAACTCATTCTTAACCGTGATCTTATGGCTCAGGCGTATCCAAGTTTTGCAAAAGGATTAATCCCATTTTTTACTCTGAACTGGTCGGAATACTCAGATTTCTTGACTTTCCGCGGTGGATTGAACCCGGTAACGGGGGGTTTGTGGTTGACTGATGCCGCACATCACCATTTGGCTATTGCGGTTCTCTTTTTGGTAGCTGGTCATATGTACAGAACAAATTGGGGTATTGGGCATAGCACGAAGGAAATACTGGAAGCTCATAAAGGACCTTTCACGGGTGAAGGACACAAGGGTATTTACGAAATTTTGACGACTTCGTGGCACGCTCAATTAGCTATAAATCTCGCCATTCTGGGATCCTTAACAATTATTGTTTCTCATCACATGTATGCCATGCCCCCTTATCCCTATTTAGCCACCGATTATGCCACACAACTTTCTTTGTTTACACATCACATGTGGATAGGGGGGTTTTTGATAGTTGGAGCAGCTGCACATGCGGCTATCTTTGTGGTAAGAGATTACGATCCAACTACTCAATACAATAACTTGTTGGATCGTGTTATTCGTCACCGTGATGCAATAATTTCACATCTCAACTGGGTCTGCATTTTCCTTGGTTTTCATAGCTTCGGTTTGTATATCCACAACGATACGATGAGCGCCTTGGGGCGTCCCCAAGATATGTTTTCGGATACTGCCATCCAGCTGCAACCAATATTTGCCCAGTGGGTACAGAATACTCACGCCTTGGCTCCTAAATTGACTGCACCTAACGTGTCGGAAAGCACCAGCTTAGCCTGGGGTGGGAACAACTTGGTAACAGTAGCCGGCAAGGTGGCCTTAGCCCCGATTCCGTTAGGCACTGCAGATTTCTTGGTGCACCACATCCACGCATTTACAATTCATGTTACTGTACTAATATTATTGAAAGGCGTCTTATTCGCACGCAGCTCCCGACTAATACCCGACAAAGCAAATCTCGGGTTTCGATTTCCCTGCGACGGGCCCGGAAGAGGGGGCACCTGCCAGGTATCTGCTTGGGATCATGTCTTTTTGGGGCTGTTTTGGATGTACAACTCCATTTCAGTAGTTATATTCCACTTCAGTTGGAAAATGCAATCGGATGTTTGGGGAAGTGTAAGCGAACAGGGAGCAGTAAATCACATCACTGGGGGAAATTTTGCACAAAGTTCAACAACAATCAATGGATGGTTGCGAGATTTTTTGTGGGCACAGGCTTCTCAAGTCATCCAGTCATATGGTTCTTCTTTATCTGCATATGGGCTTCTATTCTTGGGGGCTCATTTCGTCTGGGCCTTTAGTCTAATGTTTTTATTCAGTGGTCGCGGCTATTGGCAAGAACTTATTGAATCTATAGTTTGGGCTCATAATAAGTTGAAAGTTGCTCCTGTCACCCAACCTAGAGCTCTGAGTATTATACAGGGACGTGCCGTGGGAGTAACTCATTACCTTCTGGGTGGAATCGCCACAACTTGGGCATTCTTCCTGGCGAGAATCATTGCAGTGGGATAATGGCTAGGAGGATTTGAGAAACATTACGACATCAAGATTTCCAAAATTCAGCCAGGGTCTATCCCAGGACCCAACTACTCGTCGTATCTGGTTTGGTATAGCCACTGCGCATGATTTCGAAAGTCATGACGATACTACCGAAGAACGTCTCTATCAAAAAATATTTGCATCTCACTTCGGTCAGTTAGCTATCATCTTTCTATGGACCTCTGGAAATTTGTTCCACGTAGCTTGGCAGGGCAACTTTGAGACATGGGTCCAGGACCCATTACATGTGAGACCTATCGCCCATGCCATTTGGGATCCCCATTTTGGTCAGCCGGCCGTCGAAGCCTATACCCGAGGGGGGGCCGCAGGTCCGGTCAATATTGCTTATTCCGGCGTATATCAGTGGTGGTACACCATTGGTCTACGCAATAACCAAGATCTCTATACTGGATCCATTTTTCTGCTAGCTATTGCTGCTTCGTTCCTACTAGCTAGCTGGTTACACCTCCAACCCAAATGGAAACCAAGCATTTCTTGGTTCAAAAATGCTGAATCTCGGCTTAATCACCACCTTTCGGGATTATTTGGAGTGAGTTCTTTGGCTTGGACAGGCCACTTGGTCCATGTAGCTATTCCCGAAGCAAGAGGCGGACATGTTCGATGGAACGACTTATTGACTACCGCCCCGCATCCCCAGGGATTGGGACCATTTTTTTCGGGTCAGTGGAGTGTTTACGCGCAAGATCCCGACTCTAATACTCATTTGTTCAATAGCACTCAAGGGGCGGGAACAGCTATTCTAACTTTTTTGGGGGGATTCCATCCACAAACTCAAAGTTTGTGGCTAACTGATATTGCTCATCACCACCTGGCAATAGCCGTCGTGTTTGTAATTGCCGGCCATACGTACAGAACTAACTTTGGTATTGGGCACAGTATGAAAGAAATTTTGGATGCCCATATTCCCCCAGGAGGTAGGTTGGGACGTGGGCACAAGGGACTTTATGATACGGTGAATAATTCTCTTCACTTCCAATTGGGACTTGCTTTAGCCGCTTTGGGGGTCATCACTTCCCTTGTTGCACAACATATGTATTCTCTACCCGCTTATGCTTTTATAGCGCAGGATTATACAACTCAAGCCGCACTATATACCCATCACCAATATATTGCCGGGTTTATCATGGCAGGAGCTTTCGCGCATGGAGCCATCTTTTTTATTAGAGATTACGATCCTGGGCAGAATGAAGATAATGTTTTAGCAAGAATGTTAGAACATAAGGAAGCAATAATATCTCACCTAAGTTGGGCTAGTTTATTTCTAGGCTTTCATACGTTAGGTCTTTATGTTCACAATGACGTGATGGTAGCTTTTGGGACTCCAGAAAAACAGATTCTCATCGAACCCGTATTTGCTCAATGGATCCAAGCCGCCCATGGTAAAGCTTTATATGGGTTTGACGTGCTTCTATCCTCGGCAGATAGTCCGGCAAGTAATGCCGGTCGGGGCTTGTGGCTACCCGGCTGGTTGGATGCTATCAACAGCAGCAGTAATTCACTATTTCTAACGATTGGTCCCGGGGATTTTCTGGTTCACCACGCCATTGCTTTGGGTTTGCATACAACTACACTAATTCTGGTGAAGGGTGCATTAGATGCGCGCGGTTCCAAGTTGATGCCGGATAAGAAAGAATTTGGTTACAGTTTTCCTTGCGATGGCCCCGGCCGAGGCGGGACTTGCGACATTTCTGCTTGGGATGCTTTCTACTTAGCTGTTTTCTGGATGCTGAACACTATTGGATGGGTCACCTTCTACTGGCACTGGAAACACATTACTTTGTGGCAAGGCAATGTTGCTCAATTCAACGAATCTTCTACGTATCTAATGGGATGGTTGAGGGATTATTTACGGCTGAATTCCTCGCAGCTTATTAATGGCTATAACCCTTTCGGTATGAACAGTCTATCTGTATGGGCATGGATGTTTTTATTTGGGCATCTCGTGTGGGCTACCGGGTTTATGTTTTCAATTTCGTGGCGCGGTTACTGGCAAGAACTCATCGAAACTCTAGCTTGGGCCCACGAGCGAACGCCCCTTGCAAACGTAATACGGTGGAGGGATAAGCCAGTTGCCCTTTCTATCGTTCAAGCACGATTGGTTGGATTAGCTCACTTCTCTGTGGGTTATGTATTTACTTACGCAGCTTTCCTAATAGCATCTACATCCGGTAAATTTGGCTAATCCTTTTTGTTCGACTATCCTACTGAGTTGCCTGTTCCCGTGTTGGCCTTAAACTCATTATCTCTTACGTCCGGGACATTCACTATTTACCTATAAGCATGAATAGAATTTCATTTCTTGAAGTTATCGGTGAATAACCGTTTTGGCTGCAAGTTTCACCTATTTCATAGTAATAATAAAGTAATAATACAACTCCGCTTACCGACCCGTCAATTATGGCAAAGAAAAGTCTTATTGAGAAGGAAAATAATAAAAAAAAATTGGTGAGAAAATATCACGTTCTTCGCCATTCTTTAAAACGACAGATCAAAAATAGTTTGCGTATCCAGGAGAAACTAATTATTTCCGAAAGATTGCAATCTCTACCACGCAATAGTGCACCTGTTCGTCTCCGTAACCGGTGCTCCCTAACCGGACGACCCAGATCCAATTATCGAGATTTCGGTTTTTCTAGACACGTACCCCGCGAAATGGCACATACTTGTATTTTGCCTGGAGTATCAAAGTCGAGTTGGTAGACTAGATAAATTCCCCCGTTCGTATCGGGAATTGAAATACTGAATTGAAATAATAAAAAAGAGTATATATGTAATACTTCGACTCATAATAGAATATTTCGATTCACTCATTTTTTCTCATTTATGTTCAATGTAATTATTCAGGGAATGTATAATAATTACATTGAAGGCATTAACTGCGCGGGGTAGAGCAGCTTGGTAGCTCGCGAGGCTCATAACCTCGAGGTCACGGGTTCAAATCCCGTCTCCGCAAAGTCAACTGCCCATTATTTTCCCAATCCACTGGTAGTATCCGTCGAGGGTTGGAAGGAATCAGTTTTTTCTTTCTGTTTGATTGATAGTTTTACCAATGGATCCGGCTAAGTTGGATCTGATCGACGAAGCAAAAATTCCACTTCCATCTCATTTTTCAGTCTAGATTGCTCAATGTTAGATAAGCCCTTTTAACTCAGCGGTAGAGTAACGCCATGGTAAGGCGTAAGTCGTCGGTTCAAATCCGACAAGGGGCTGATCGAGTATTCGCGCAAAATCCAAGGATCCAGTAGTCCCCGGCTTGTGTTTCCCGCCGTAATTTTTTATGGGATTACATTGTTACGCAGAAGAAATATTGCGTCATCTCTTACGGTATCAAAAAATTAGTTGGATATAATTTTTCGTACCAGAGGGATTTCGGTTATTCTTACCTTGAGAATCAAATGCAAATCCTTACTCTCAATATAGATATATATTTATTTAGAGTTAAAGAAAGAGATGCGGAAGAGAAGGTAGGGTTTGGGTAGTAGTTCTTTTCCACTCTCCGTATTTTAGAAACAATTCTCAATTACTAGAAAGATTCTCTCACACTATCGTTTGCCACATTATCCAAGCAGTCAAAAAATGACTGTACTGCCAGTACTTGAAGTGGAGATGTAACTATACTATTCAATGTGGAAAGTTCCGATACACTCTCCGTTCGTTTGGAGATGAGCAAAAATATGTTGCTACCCATCTACGTCATTCGGCAACAAAAATTTTTTGGAGTTTTCCGGAGATTAGTGGAAGAAGTACCAAAATATCCCTGAAGTGGAGATAAGTGCAAAATAAAATACGAGTTCTACGTATCCCCATACATAACCTGTGCGAATTCTTCATACTACGAAATCTAATCTTTATCTCCTTGTAAATTCTTGGATACAGTTTCCACTTTCGTTGGGTCGGTTTCGTCGATGTGTTAGAATGTTTAACAAAGTCCTGGAAGAAAAGGGGGGCTGACCTACTTCTCAAAAAATTATATGACGTAGCGAAAGGGATTTCCTGAAGACAAGCAAGATTAATGTATCAAAACGAAAAGCGGAAAGAAAAAATAATTGGACAAAAAGAACTGAGAGAAAAAAGAAAAATTGAAAGGAAAATAAAAAAAAAAGTCAAAAACTCCCGATGAAAATCTTACGAGTCTCCCTCTCGCACGAGAAATTCTGGCAAAATGACTTTTACACCGACGATCCCGTGATCTCAAGAGCTTTACCGGCTCGTGGAGTGAAGAAGAAGGAATTAGGAACCCAAAAGTGGTTTGAGGAGCTTAGTGGGGGACATATATGACAATTGCCATTGGAAAATCTTCCAAAGAACCAAAAGATTTATTTGACAGTATGGACGACTGGCTCCGACGAGATCGTTTTGTATTTGTGGGCTGGTCCGGTCTACTACTTTTTCCCACCGCTTACTTCGCTTTGGGCGGTTGGTTCACAGGTACGACCTTTGTGACTTCGTGGTACACTCACGGATTAGCTAGTTCTTACTTGGAGGGATGCAATTTCCTGACTGCCGCGGTATCTACACCTGCTAATAGTTTGGCTCACTCTTTACTTCTGTTGTGGGGTCCCGAAGCGCAGGGGGATTTTACGCGTTGGTGCCAATTAGGAGGTTTATGGACTTTTGTTGCTCTTCACGGCTCTTTCGCCTTGATAGGATTTATGTTACGTCAATTCGAACTGGCTAGGTCCGTGCAACTACGTCCCTACAATGCAATAGCTTTTTCCGGTCCAATTGCGGTTTTTGTTTCCGTATTTTTGATTTATCCCTTAGGACAATCGGGTTGGTTCTTTGCACCCAGTTTCGGTGTAGCGGCTATTTTTCGATTTATTCTGTTTTTTCAGGGTTTTCATAATTGGACTCTTAATCCATTTCATATGATGGGGGTTGCGGGAGTTCTTGGTGCTGCCCTTCTGTGTGCCATTCACGGTGCTACGGTCGAAAATACTCTATTTGAAGACGGTGATGGTGCAAACACATTTCGGGCGTTCAATCCGACTCAGTCTGAAGAGACTTATTCAATGGTAACTGCAAATCGCTTCTGGTCCCAGATATTTGGTGTTGCTTTCTCTAACAAACGGTGGTTACACTTCTTCATGTTATTTGTGCCAGTGACAGGTTTATGGATGAGTGCTATCGGGGTGGTTGGTCTCGCCTTGAATTTACGCGCGTATGACTTTGTCTCGCAAGAAATTCGTGCAGCAGAAGATCCTGAGTTTGAGACTTTTTACACAAAAAATATTTTATTAAACGAAGGGATCCGTGCCTGGATGGCAGCGCAGGATCAGCCTCACGAAAATCTTGTATTCCCCGAGGAGGTTTTACCCCGTGGAAACGCTCTTTAATGGAACCCTCTCGCTTGGTGGTCGCGATCAAGAAACCACAGGTTTTGCTTGGTGGGCAGGAAATGCTCGGTTGATTAATTTGTCTGGTAAATTGCTCGGCGCCCATGTGGCTCATGCTGGCCTGATTGTCTTTTGGGCTGGCGCTATGAATCTATTTGAAGTAGCTCACTTCGTATCGGAAAAACCTATGTATGAGCAGGGACTAATTCTACTCCCCCACTTGGCTACTCTGGGTTGGGGGGTGGGTCCTGGCGGAGAAGTAACAGATACCTTCCCCTATTTTGTCTCCGGAGTGCTCCATTTGATCTCTTCCGCAGTTTTGGGTTTTGGGGGCATATATCATGCCTTGATTGGCCCCGAAACTCTGGAAGAATCTTTTCCTTTCTTCGGTTACACTTGGAAGGATAAGAATAAAATGACGACAATTCTTGGTATTCATCTAATATTATTAGGTCTCGGTGCCTTTCTACTGGTTTTCAAAGCACTCTATTTTGGAGGTTTGTATGATACATGGGCACCCGGTGGTGGAGATGTAAGAGAGATTACAAATCTTACCCTAAACCCCAACATTATCTTTGGCTATTTACTGAAATCTCCGTTTGGCGGAGAAGGATGGATTGCAAGTGTGGATAATCTGGAAGATATTATCGGGGGACATGTGTGGCTGGGATCCATCTGTCTTTTCGGTGGAATTTGGCACATATTGACGAAACCGTTTGCCTGGGCTCGTCGAGCTTTTGTGTGGTCCGGAGAGGCTTATTTATCCTATAGTTTGGGGGCTCTTGCCATATTTGGTTTCACTGCCTGCTGCTTTGTTTGGTTCAACAACACAGCATATCCCAGTGAATTTTATGGTCCCACCGGTCCAGAAGCTTCTCAGGCTCAAGCTTTTACTTTCCTTGTCAGAGACCAACGTCTCGGCGCCAACATAGGTTCTGCCCAAGGACCTACTGGTTTAGGTAAATACCTAATGCGTTCTCCCACTGGAGAAATTATTTTTGGGGGCGAAACCATGCGCTTCTGGGATCTTCGTGCTCCTTGGTTAGAACCTCTAAGAGGGCCAAACGGTTTAGATCTCGGTAAGTTGAAGAAGGATATACAACCGTGGCAGGAGCGACGATCTGCGGAATATATGACTCATGCACCCTTGGGCTCTCTAAACTCCGTAGGTGGAGTAGCTACTGAGATCAATGCCGTGAACTACGTATCTCCTCGAAGTTGGTTAGCAACTTCTCACTTTGTTCTAGGATTCTTTTTTTTCGTGGGTCATCTCTGGCACGCAGGTAGGGCTCGTGCAGCTGCAGCCGGATTTGAAAAAGGAATTGACCGCGATACCGAACCCGTACTTTCCATGACACCCCTTAGTTGAAATAGATATGTGTTTAGATAATAATGGAAAGAGAAAATAGGTGAAGATTGTATTACCCTCGAGCAAGTAAGTAACTAATGACTGGGCTACCTCATGTCGTTGCTTAAATTCTCACATTTGTATGAAATCTATCTATCCAATTGGATAAATAGATTTCATCTCATCATCCAGGCCAGGTAATCATTTTTCATGACGTGTTAGAGAAAAACCTCTTCGTTGTCGGCAGCTGCCCTTGCTGTTCCTCTTTGTCTGATCCAAATGTTAGGAGAGAGAGGGATTCGAACCCTCGATGACATCTTAGTGCCACGCCAGTTTTCAAGACTGGAGCCTTAAACCGCTCGACCATCTCTCCCGAATAAGCAAATCCTTTCTCCGACACTCAAATATAAACCACGAAATGATTAAGTCGAAGACAATTTAATTGGAAAAATTGTTAATTTCGAAATCTATCTATATAAAAATAGATCTTTTTTTCTACCATTACCATGATAGATGCGGAGTAAAAATATCATTGCGTAGTCGCCATGAATAAACATCTTAGATAGCGGGGTTGAGCTAACTTTTATACCTAAAAAGTGTCCTACGGGATTTGGAAAGTTAGTACCATGAAAAGACGTTTGCTCCCTACAAACGAAAAATTTATGGCAGCTTCCGTCGGATGGGGATCAGATGGTACAGACAATTAATTCCTTATGCGGAAGGAATCGGAACTATGACTATCGCTTTCCAATTTGCTTTATTTGCATTAATTGCCACCTCATTCCTACTAGTTGTCGGTGTGCCCGTCGCGTTTGCATCTCCTGGGGGATGGTCCGGCAGCAAAAATATTGTTTTTTCGGGGGCCTCATTATGGATTGGATTAGTCTTTTCGGTAGGTATACCCAATTCCTTCATTTCTTAGGAGTCTACGCCGTTGCTTCGGTTCCTCCTCTCGTAACTTACCGTTACGGGTGGGGACGCCTGATGTCAGACGAGACAAACAGATTTTAATCTCTCTCCGCCAGAAGGAATTGCGCTAGAAAACTTTTTTCTAAAATGTTGATTTTAGAAGGGGAAAGGGGTGAAGTTATGAAGGTAAATTTAGCCCTTCATTTTTCATATGGGGTATGCATGTCAATTATTTCATTGCAAGTAGACGCAATTTGCTTCGTAAAATGAAGTAACAGATTGTGCGGATATAGTTGAATGGTAAAATATCTCCTTGCCAAGGAGATGACGCGGGTTCGATTCCCGCTATCCGCCTACTTTGAAAACAAAGTAAAGATTTGATTCCAGATGGAAAGATGTATGAAAATCCTTCCCATAAATTCTCAAGTTTTTTGCAATTCAAATTTTTCGTTCAAAATTTCATATCGTAGCGCAATAACTAGGTCGCATCGAGACTGTTGTATCAAAAGTGCATATGAAACCGCCCGCGAAGCCCATCGGGTGAGAGAAGGTGGGACGGGATAAACTACTTGTCAGCGACTCACCTCAGTAGTATACTCATCAGTGATATATTTTACTTACTGCCCTGGCAAACGTCTTGGTTCATAGATGGTTTTTTTGCCAGACCTTAGAAGGGTGTTTGGAACGAGGCGATATAGTCAAGTGGTAAGACGGAGGACTGCAAATCCTTAATTCCCCAGTTCGAATCTGGGTGTCGCCTGTAAAAAAAAAACAAGTTATGGAATCGAATTCATCTACTTCTATTCACCAAATTGAGTAGGATTTTCCGGGGATTGTTTGTTGCGCCGAAATCGGATACAGGTTGAGTTGCTCTACAGTTTGTTATAGCCTGTCACATTCCATGTGTCTCGATGCGTCACGCGTGGACAACCCCGGTTCAGTATACCACTACTTAGTCAATCAAAAATAGAAATTGACGACTTTTCTAACGTGAAAAATCCAACTAGTAACATTAAAAAAAAAAAAAGTGTGGATCTCTCCATACTCGTAATTTCCTGCTACTTGATAGTATTCTGTAGAAACAGATATCTGATCCTCATTACGTTTTTTTGAAGCTTCTCAAAATTTGATCTGTATTTTAGTTCGAAGCTAGTTAGTTACTAGTTAGTTATCGATAAAAATTAAGGAGTGAAAAGATAGGAATTATAACTACGGACTTAGTTACTATAGCTTGGGCTGCCTTGACGGTAATTTTTACGTTTTCCCTCTCGCTTGTAGTTTGGGGAAGAAGTGGCTTGTGACGTGTGGGAAGGAGATAATCGGTTCTTCATTAGTGAAATTCAGGGGCTACACCGCCCACAGTATAGAGATACACAAGCATACATTCTAGAAATAGAAACCCCCTTGGGTAGAAAATTTTTTCAGAAGTAAATATATTGTTCAATTCCGGAGAGGAAGCAATTATTTGAAGGATTCAAACGAACCTTAAATCATTGCTTCAACCCGTTGTCTCAAAATTTGATGTGATGGGGTAAATGATTGTAGTAAGAAACTTATTTCTCCTCCGCTGCGGTGCTACCGGAACCCACTTACTCCTCCCTCGGCTTACTAGTTTATACACTATTGGTTCAAACTGCAGATATCTCGTCTGGGGTTACGACTGCACCCGGAACGAAAAGCATTTTTGAGTTTCTTACATGACATGGAGCTAAGTTTATATTTTCGGCTATCTCACTTCACTTTGTTTGAGTTACTATTTTTTCTTAAAGGTATGGGAGTATACTGAATGAAATTTCCATCTCATCGCTGTCCGTGGGGGAACCTATTTTCGTAGAAAGCAACAACGATTTGGTAAAAATTAGAAATTGATAGATCAGTTCTTGATCTATCAATTTTTGGCAATTCTATTCGGGAGTAGCGGGCAATATATGCCAAAAAACTAGGAATAAATGGAATAAAGCAACCATTGCGATTAGCAGAAAAAAATCTGACTTCGTCGGGTAATAATGACTTGTCAATGTAATAGTAGCAGCTGTATAGCTCTGCAACTTCATCCAGAGTACCAGTTTTCGTTTCACCGTATCTTAAAGATTTAACGTCTTTCCATCTTTTTTTCCACCCTAGTTGCTCTCATACGCAGAGAATTACTGAGAAATTAGTAATCAGATTATTTAACAACTACTCGTTATTTCGAGCGGCTGTTTGAATATAAAGGATAAGTGGAAAAGCTGTTGGAATTAGGATAAAAAGTGCGGTGGCTACAAACGCTAGAATGTTTACTTCCGTATCGGTAGTTCAAATCATCAATTGGGGAATAGCTTGAGAGGTCCTATTGAAAAGAACTTTCGGATTCCGTTATGAACCATCTATTTCTAGTTAATCGGGTTGACCGAATGTAATCTTACTGGTTAAAACAAAGGTGTTGAAGCCGAATTTTCGATATCGATTATGTAGTATATCACACAATTAGATCTCGAGAATACCTATTTCTCATTTCTACAAATGGTCTACTTTTTTTGCTTTCGCTTCTAATTAGTCGATTAAGTGCTACTCATGTAAGGGAAAAAGAGATATTGAAAAGTTATTCAAGTGATTAGCTTCATTTGTTGTCGCTAAAACAAAAAGTTTTCCAGTCTCTACAATCCCTCTAGATTGACAACTTGAGTTGAATAACTTAAGCTTCTAGCGGGTAATCCGGCCCCCATCGTCTAGAGGCCCAGGACACCTCTCTTTCACAGAGGCGACGGGGATTCGAATTCCCCTGGGGGTATTCGAGTTCCGAGAACTTATTTTTGCAAATAATAAATCTATTTTTATCCCTTTGACAAATCTCAAGGCAAATGAGTAGTAGGTGAATGAAACCTACTAAAATACATCGATTAATCAAGCGATAATTGCGTGTGATGAAATCGAACTTTTTCAACTTTTGGGTCGATGCCCGAGCGGTTAATGGGGACGGACTGTAAATCCGCTGGCGGCGCCTACGCTGGTTCGAATCCAGCTCGACCCAATCAAATATCCAAAGATGGGGACGCGAGTTCGCCTACTAAATGGTACGTTTGTTTTGGCAGCTAGGTTGTAGGGAAAGGGAAAAGAACTCCGACGTGTTTCATCACAGTTTACTGTTTCGGGATTGACGGGTCTCGAACCCGCAACTTCCGCCTTGACAGGGCGGTGCTCTAACCAATTGAACTACAATCCCAATAATTGACTTAGTTGGAGTGTACGTAGCAATTGTCCCGGAGTCAACAATCCGTGATGTAATAAAGTTAGCCTCCAAAATTATGGAGGGTATAGTATTAGGAAAAATTGGTTTTCGACTCCGAAGAATTCGTTAGAAAATTTCAAATCGTAGAAAAGTATTCAAATCGATCTATTTTTCGTAGGTGTTGATAATAACTCGCCCCAAGGGGAAGTTTTTCTTAATCTCTCCCATTTCTGTTTCGGTAAATAGCTTTTTGCAAATTCACACTACAAGTAAAAAAAATGGAATAATGCCAAAATTCTTAGGAAAACATATGCCTGTTTTTTTCTCCAAGCTTTAGGGTTTCTTGGCAATCAAAATTAATGATGTGATATAATTAAGAAATACCTATTTGTTTACCCATATTCCCCAATTACGCGTTAATCTCTGTATCATTTTCGGATACGTAAGTATTTTTAGCAAAAAATTTGTCACAAAATTGACGATTTGACTTTAGGTTTGCAAAATCTGGATTTTGCTTAGGTTCTCCTTTTGCAGCTCGTCGAAGAGATTTTTTTTTAGGAAAAAAATTTTCTTCAAAGTATGTGGATGAAAGCCTCTGCGGCTTGCTGCTTGCCCCCATAAAATTCCAAAAATCTATTTATTTTTACTTCGAGATATATACATATATATGTATATGTATATGCATCTCCGTAAAAACACGGAAAAAAAAAAGTACAGAAATGTAATCTGTAAATTTTATATTGAAAATAGGTCTAGATGTATCACCTCGTCAGGAGGAATTGGATGTATGCCCGTACTACCAGAACTTGCACGAATTCAATTCGAAGGGTTTAGTCGTTTTGTTCATAAAAGATTGCTTGAGGAACTCGAAAATTTCCCAAAAATTGAAGATACAGATAAGGAAGTCGAATTCTGATCTATTGGTAATCGGTACCAATTGGCAGAACCTTCAGTCGAAGAGAGAGATGCCGCGTATCAATGTATTACGTATTCCGCCGATCCATATGTACCAGTTTAATTGATTTGCGACGAAGATCGAGTAGTACAGGAGGAAGATGTACGGCTCGGGTCTATTCCTTGGATGAATTCAAGGGGGACATTCATTATTAATGGAATTGCTAGAGTTTTAGTCAATCAAATATTGAGGAGTCCCGGTATTTACTACAATCGGGAATCGGATCAGAAAGGACTTCCCGCGTATACTAGCACCGTAATTTCGGATTGGGGAGGAAGATTTAAACTGGAGATGGACAGGAGGGATAGAATATGGGTTCGTATTAGCAAAAAAAGAAAAATATCCATTCTAATTCTATTAGTTTCTATGGGGTTAGGGAAAAAAGATATTCTACGAAACGTCCGTTACCCAAAAATTTTTTCAAATATGTCGAAGAAGCAAAAAGAAATTATTGAATCACCAGAGGATGCCATAGCAGAGCTTTACAAACACCCATACTCCGCCGCAGAAGCAAATGTATCATTTTCAGAATCCATATTCAAGGAGTTATAAAAGAGGTTTTTTCAGCATAGATGCGAATTGGGACGAATTGGCCGACGAAACCCGAACATCAAGCTAACCCTTGATGTACCCGAAACAGAGTATTTCCTGCTCCCTCAAGACATATTAGCAGCCGCTGATCACTTGATAGAAATAAGCTACGGAAAAGGCAAACTCGACGATATAGATCACTTGAAAAATCGACGTGTTCGATCCGTAGCAGATTTGCTTCAGGAACAATTGAAACTCGCTCCAAACCGTTTGGAGAATTCGATTCGATAAAATTTATCTAGAGCCGTTAGACGCAAACGCGCAATAACTCCCCGAGGGTTGGTAACACCCGCGCCAGTAATAGCAGCTTTCAAGGAGTTTTCTGGTTCACACCCCCTCTCGCAATTTTTAGACCAAACAAATCCATTATCAGAAATGGTTCATAAACGAAGATTAAGCTCTGTAGGTCCCGGTGGGTTAACACGTCGAACCGCCAGTTTTCAAGCTAGAGATATTCATTTTAGTCATTACGGCCGCATCTGCCCAATTGAAACATCGGAAGGCATGAATGCTGGCCTGATTTCCTCACTAGCTATTCAGGCGGGAGTTAGCAATTCGGGCTCTTTGCAGAGCCCTTACCTAGAAATGTCGGATTCGTATGGAGAAGAGCAGTTAGTCGATTTATCACCTGCTGAAGATGATTATTACCGAGTAGCAACTGAAAATTTGTTACTACCTGACTGGAGAGCTTCGGCGAGGGAACTTATACCAGTTCGATACCAACAGGAATTTATCAGCGTCTCTTGGGAACAAGTTGATTTCCGAAGCATTCATCCCCTACATCATTTTTCTATTGGAGCTTCGCTCATTCCATTTATTGAGCATAATGATGCAAACCGTGCTTTGATGGGTTCCACCATGCAACGTCAAGCGGTTCCGTTGCTTAAGCCCGAAAGATGCATTGTGGGAACTGGGTTAGAAAGTCAAGTAGCTTCGGATTCGGGAAGTGTAATCATCTCTGGAAAGGGAGGAAAAATTCGATATATCGATGGTAATAGAATTGAACTATCTACCACCCACGAGGCGAGAAGCAACAAATCGGCTCAAAATAATGAATTGAAAATATACGAGCGTTCCAACAACAACACCTGTATGCACCACAAACCCGCGGTTTCGCGGGGAGAACTGTTGAAAAGCGGGGAAATCTTGGCAGATGGGGCAGCAACTGCTAGGGGGGAACCAGCTCTGGGAAGAAATATCTTAGTAGCCTACATGCCGTGGGAAGGATACAACTTCGAAGATGCAGTGTTGATTAGTGAACGCCTTATATACGAAGATATTTTCACATCTTTTCACATCGAGAAACATGAGGTTGAAATTTGTGCAACAAATCAAGGACTCGAACGGGTTACCAAGCAAATACCTCAAGTGGATAGTCATGCACTTCGACATCTCGACGATAATGGGCTTGTGGAATTGGGATCTTGGGTAGAAGCCGGAGACGTTTCGGTGGGTAAATTGACGCCCCAAGAGGGGGCGAGTTCATCACGTGTTCCAGAAGGGAGATCATTACAAGCCATTTTTGGTATACAACTGGTTAACGCAAGAGAAAGTTGTTTAAAAGTACCTATTGGTGGAAGAGGTCGAGTCATTGATGTCAGGTGGGTTTATCCCGAAGACGATACCACGAATGATTCGGAAGTAATTCATATTTACATCTTGCAAAGACGTAAAATACAAGTGGGTGACAAAGTAGCCGGTAGGCATGGAAATAAAGGTATTGTGTCAAAAATATTACCCAGACAAGATATGCCCTACCTGCAAGATGGTACGCCGGTCGATATGATACTAAGTCCTTTAGGAGTACCTTCGCGAATGAATGTGGGACAGATTTTCGAATGCCTATTGGGGTTAGCTGGGGAGTTTCTAGAAACTCATTACCGTATAGTACCCTTCGACGAAAGATATGAACGGGAAGCTTCTAGAAAACTAGTATTTTCCGAACTGCATGAAGCAGGCGCAAGGACCAATAATCCGTGGTTATTTGAACCCAGCCACCCTGGAAAGAGTCGATTGATTGATGGACGAACGGGTGATCCCTTTGGACAACCTATTACAACCGGGAAAGCTTATATAATGAAACTTATTCATCAGGTTGATGATAAAATTCATGCACGATCGAGTGGGCCCTATGCGCTTGTTACGCAGCAGCCTCTCAAGGGGAAATCAAGACGGGGGGGACAACGAGTTGGGGAAATGGAAGTCTGGGCTTCGGAGGGTTTCGGCGTGTCCTACACATTGCAAGAAATGCTTACGACTAAATCAGATCATATTCAGGCTCGTTACAAGGTACCTAGTGCAATTACGACTGGAAGACCCGTTCATAAACCCAATACCGTTCCAGAGTCTTTCCGATTGCTAGTTCGAGAGTTACGACGTATGGGCCTAAATTTGGAACGCAATTTTCTAACTGAAGAAAATTTGATAAGGGAATTTGAAAACATCTGATATTTTACCGAAATTTATTTTGTGAAAAATTAATCAAGATTTTATTATGATTCATCGAACTAATTATCAACAACTTCGGATTGGACTGGCTTCTCCCGAACAGATTCGCAGCTGGGCCGAGAGGGAGTTACCTAATGGAGATGTCGTCGGGCAAGTCGATTAACCTTACACGTCGCATTACAAGACTCATAAACCAGAGAGAAATGGGTCATTTCGCGAAAGGATATTTGGGCCTATAAGAAGTGGAATCTGTGCTTGTGGAAACTACCGCTCTATCAGTAGCGAGGAAAAATATTCTAGATTTTGCAAGCATTGCGGAGTCGAGTTTACTGACTCCCGAGTTCGGAGATATCGAATGGGATATGTCAAACTTGCGTGTCCGGTAACCCACGTATGGTTTCTTAAACGAATACCTAGTTATATAGCCAACCTACTTGCCAAACCTCTTAAGGAATTGGAAAGCCCAGTCTATTGCGATGCGTGACTCGACTTTACCTGTCGATCAGCGTAGATTTGATACAATCTATCATTCCATATGAAAATGGGAGGCCTCCAACCGACGCGTCCCTCGACCCAAATGGGGAGTATCGTGCAACTCGGGGGAAAGAGAAAATATATTTATTGCGTACAAACCGAGGAATCCCCCCCATGGTTATTTTCTGGTAAAGAAAGCAGAAAAAATGCACCGATTAGGCTTCGTGAGAAAAAAATTTGGTTCAGTTGGTAAAAAAATATTGAAGTGCTTGCCGACATGACCACTCGGGTCCCTTTCTGTTAGAAGAGACTCTAGATATGGTTAGGGGAAGCTAATCATCGCATATACTTCCCGAATTAATAGCTAGCCATCGAAGTGGAGTGAAAACCCAAAGGGGGGAAGTGATCACACTAGGAACAAGGAAAAAAATTTCCAACTTATGACGAAGAGGAGGAAAGAAACTACTTCCTTCCCTACGGAATCATCTGAAATGGGGGAATCAAGACTACTCGAGAAAGACGATTTGGAACTCGAGTAATGAACAACTATTTCTTCTCCGATGGTACGAAAGTATTATTGCGCTTCGAAAGCATTTAATTAGCCAGGTTCTAAATTTGGTAATAGTTATTTGAGCCGGATGAGGGGAAACGCTCGTGTCCGATTCTGGGGGGGGGTCAGCCAACCTATCCCAATCTTTTCCTAGCTAGGCCCGTGGCCAAGAGGCCCACCATATTAAGACTGCGGGGTCTGTTCAATTACGAAGACCGATCCTGGAGAAACATACTTCCCACTTTTCTTTCTACTCGAAATTATGAAACGCTTCAGAGAAACGAAATCGCTACTGGGGGAGACGCTATTAAAAAAGGATTAGCTAGCTTAGATTTGCAAAGTTTTCTGGATCGCGCGTATTTAGAGTGGCAGGCGTCAGCGAGACAGAAACCCATTGGGATTGAATGGGAAGATCGAACAATTCAAAGAAGGAAAGATCTTTTGATTAGACGAATTAAATTAGCCAAGGATTTTTTACGGACAAATATGAAACCTGAATGGATGGTTTTGGATTTCATACCGGTTCTTCCCCCCGAATTGAGACCAATAGTCGAATTGTATGAAGGAGAATTGGTTACTTCTGATCTCAACGAACTTCATAGGAAGATTATTTACCGAAATAATACTCTTCTCGAATTCCTATCGGGCAGTGAATTCACACCAGAAGGATTAATTGTTTGCCAAAAAAGACTTGTTCAGGAAGCTGTAGATGCTCTTATCGATAGTGGTATACGCGGGCAACCAACGAGGGACATCCATAATAGACCCTACAAATCATTCTCAGAGGTTATTGAGGGCAAAGAGGGTCGATTTCGCGAAAATTTGCTCGGCAAGCGGGTCGATTATTCAGGTCGTTCCGTGATTGTTGTGGGTCCGTCTCTTTCATTACACCAATGTGGATTACCTCGAGAAATGTCAATTGAACCTTTCCAAGCCTTTGTAATTCGCAACTTGATCGGGTGACACTTAGCTTGTAATTTACGAGCTGCTAAGTGCATGATACGCAATAGGGATCCCGTAATATGGGAAGTTCTTCAGGAAGTTATGCGAGGTCATCCTGTACTGCTGAATCGGGCACCCACTTTGCACAGGCTCGGCATACAGGCGTTTCAGCCCATCTTGATAGAAGGACGCGCTGTTCGTCCGCATCCATTGGTTCGTGGGGGGTTTAACGCAGATCTTGACGGGGATCAGATGGCCGTTCATGTCCCCTTATCTCTCGAAGCTCAGATTGAAGCTCGTCTCCTGATGTTTTCACATATAAATTTATTATCCCCCGCCACGGGCGATCCCGTATCTGTGCCGAGTCAGGACATGCTTCTTGGTCTTTATGCACTAACAATTGAAAATAGGCAAGGAATTTATCGAAATAGACATCCCGTTTTTCTAAACGGGGCTGACGTATATTCTGCTAAATTACCTTATTTTGGTAGTTACTGCGACTTAATCCGAGCCAAAGAATTAGGACAAGTCGATTTCCCCAGCCTCTTATGGCTTCGATGGAAAATTGATCTGAAAATTATTAGTTCGAAAATCCGTGAGGTACCTTTTGAATCTCAATATGAGTCTTTAGGAACTTCTTATCATGTTTACGAAAATTATCAGATTAGAAAATGTAAGGACGAATATATCTCAAGTATCTATGTACTTACAACGGCCGGTCGCATTTTATTCAATCAACAATTGAAGGAAGCAATGCAAGGTGTGTCAAAAAATTCTTCTCCATACATCACCTCGTCTATGCCGAGTAGGCCGACACTGGCTAGGTCTAGTAATAGTAATGAGGAATAAGAAAGCTTTTTCTCAAAGTCAATAGGTGACTAAATGAATCAGTTTAATTCAATTCATCAGCTACTAAGAGAAGGTTACTAAATACTGCGAAATATTATATGTATATATGAAATTGAGGTCTTCATAATGACGGATCAAAATGAATTACCTTTCTGCAATAAAACGATGGATAGGGTTGCGATGAAGCGACTCATCGGCAAATTAGTCGTTTGTTTTGGAATCGCGTCTACAACAAATATTTTGGATCAAGTTAAGGTTTTGGGTTTTCAGCAAGCTACAAAAGCATCTGTCTCACCGGGTATTGACGACCTTTCAGCAGTACCAACCAGAGGTTGGCTTGTACGAGACGCGGAGAAGTAAGGTTACGTCTCGGAGCAGCATTACCGCTGTGGAAGTCTGCATGCCATAGAGAAGTTACGTCAATCGATTGAAGCTTGGTATGCCACAAGTGAATGTTCAAAACGAGAAATGAATCCAAGTTTCAAGATGATCGACCCTTTGAATCCGGTTCACATGATGTCTTTTTCGGGAGCCCGAGGTACTATCTCCCAGGTCCATCAATTGCTTGGCATGAGGGGATTAATGTCGGATCCCCGAGGTCAAGTAATTGACCTACCCATCCGAAGAAATTTGCGCGAAGGCTTATCCCTGACAGAATATATAATTTCTCGCTACGGTGCCCGCAAAGGGGTGGTGGATACCGCCGTGCGAACCTCAGACGCTGGATACCTAACACGTAGACTTGTCGAAGTTGTTCAACACATTGCTGTGCGCAAGAAGGATTGTGAAACTGCTAGAAGTATCGCTTTTCCGAATAGTGGCAAACAAAAACGAGGATTTATTGGAACGATGTCGCATCAAGGATTGGTTGGACGTGTGTTGGCAGATCATGTCTATTGGAATGCTAGATGTGTTGCCACTCGTAACCAAGATATTAGTGACGGAGTGGCTAGTAACTTGGTAGCATCGTTGCAGCCAATACATGTAAGATCTCCCTTGACATGCAGAAGTATTTTCTGGATTTGTCAGTTGCGCTACGGTTGGAGTCTTGCTCATTACGACTTAGTAGAATTGGGTGAAGCTGTCGGTATCATTGCGGGTCAATCAATTGGAGAGCCGGGAACTCAATTAACGCTAAGGACTTTTCATACGGGCGGGGTATTTACGGGGGATATTGCGGAGTACGTACGAATCCCATTCAATGGACTTATTAATTTCGACGAACAATTAGTCCACCCAACGCGTACGAGGCACGGACATCCTGCTTGGATGTGCCAAAATGATCTACCCCTCCTTATCGATAGTTACGGCGATACACACAACTCTGTCATCCCAGCCCAAAGTCTGCTTATGATTCGAAATGGTCAGTATGTTGAGTCACAACAAATTCTCGCAGAAGTACGAGCCAAAGAGTTTCCCCCAAAAGAACGTATTCGAAAACCTATCTATTCAAATTCAAGGGGAGAAATTCACTGGAGTAAATTTGTTTGGCACGTCCGTGATTCCATATGCAATACCGCTCGTATCGTACGAGAGGCAAGTCATATATGGATTCTTTCGAGATCTTCTAGCAATTTTGACGGGAACTCTTTCTTCCATAAAGATCAAGATAGAGTCGCTATCGAACCCCATTCTATTGGAAAAAGACAAAGTCACCCGAAAAAGATTGTTGAAAGAGAAGCCGGTGCCAACAACTGCGTAGGTCTTCTAAAAGGTATTCAAGAATTTGGAGCTGATCCAAAATGTTTTTCAAATTGGTCAAAACGCCCAAAATCCAACTATATCCTTTCGAATATCGGAGTGGAGCGGACCGAACTGCGGAAGTCGGTTTCCTTGTTGCTTGAACGACGCCGAAAAAATCTCAATGGGTTACATTTCGTAAGTATCGATGTTCAATTAAACAACGTTTTAGATGAAGGTCACATCTTCGCTACTTACGAAGACTTCGAGTATCGAACTACTGTTTCGGGGGTTATGAAGTTTGGCACTATAGAAATTGAACCTCTCAATCGAAAGAGGCTACATTTCGACGGTGAGACCAAGAAAAAAAGTTCCTGTTCTTGCTACAATATAGTAAAATTAGGAAATTTTTTTTCGATTCCCAAAGAGGTTTATCTTACGCACGCACTCCCGTCGTCTATTTTGGTGACAAATAATGCTAGTGTCAAAGAAGGTGCGTGGAGAACTAGCAATGTTACTGCCAAAGCTGGTGGTGGATTGATTCGAATGGGAGACACATCGGCAAATGCTGCTACGAGAAGAATTCTACCTGGATATATTTACAATCCAAAAAAGCGAGCTAATATACCCTGGCAAAATAGTACGTTAGTAGCACCGGGCAATATGATTTTTGATGAAATTGAAGTCAAAAATTGGGTTTACCTTCAACCGTTTATATTTTGCGGAAAAAAGAAAACCTCCGTCCTGTTGACACCAGTCGTCGAGTACGACGTATCGAGCGAATCCCCGGCACAAGTCCCATTCTGCTTTGACAAACCGAAGACGCAGAGATGCGCAAAAGCCAAAACTTTTCTATTCATTTGTTGCCAAAATGGTGATAGAATTGAGGTAATTAACCATACGGCTATTCAATTAATTCGAACTCATTTAATGATTGAGGGGCATAGATATCTGCACGAAACTCTTCTTGCAAAGAAAAACTATTTATCCCTCATCAGTGTGAAAATAAGCCATTTGCTCAATACCTTTCTTCAGGTAAATCCGATGATGTCTCCCCCGACACGAAGAATAGTTGGGGTCAATCAGGTTTTCCAAGAATCAACGTCTCTCGGCAAACCATCTACCGCTCAATTTGATACGTCTAACAGTCGCTGTGAATCAGTCGTCAACTATCAAAGTATTATTCATCTGGCTTCGGAATCGGCTGCATCATTACTCATTCTATCGCCGTTCAATTTGTCTCGGAATGGTTCATTTGATGATTCGAAAGGGAGCGGTTACGAGAAAGAAATTGGGGAATACCTCCACGGATTGAAACTAGGTAGAAATGGTTTCGTACGTATCAGCGGGAGTGAAAACAATATCTCATTGAATTCTGAATATAAATCGATTTCGAAAGCTTCTGCAAACCCACAAATTGAAAGGGGATTGATTAAAACCAAAAAAGCGAGTTCCAACCTCGTCGCCGAGCAGGTAGGTCTAGTGGGGACTTTGCGGCTTATCTCTTGCTTATCGATTCCTCATAATTTTTCATTCAGTGATAAGTCTTTTTCTAGCAAGAAATGTTTTGTTAATTATTCGACAGAGAAACTGGGACATCGAAATGTCTATCTGATTGATGAAAATAAATTACTATTAAAATGCCCCAGAAATCCATTTCTCAAGAAAAGTTTATTGGATAAACCTATTTATTTCTCGACTAAAGTGTTTAGTCGAGAAATCATGTTAGTCAGTCTGGGACTACCGATCAGTGAGGGTCGATATCTCCATAAAAATCGTGCATGTCTGAAGTCCGGTCAGATTGTAGCCGTTCACCAAAAATATTCATTAGTCAGAACGGGTAAAACCCTTCTCGTGACCCGGGGGGCAAATCCCCACAAGATTTCTGGGGATATTATCGAGGAAGGAGATACATTAATAACATTGCCGTATGATAGGTTGAAATCTGGAGACATTACTCAGGGTCTCCCAAAGGTTGAACAGCTCCTGGAGTCCCGTTCCGTTGCTTCGATTCCCGCTGGAATCGAAAATCTTTTTGGGAGGTGGTGTCGAAGTATTACCAAATTAATTGGGAATCCTTGGAGTTACTTGCTAAGCGCTGGGAGAAGTATGGAGCATTGCCAACTAGTTCTAATCGATCAAATTCGAGAAGTTTATGAGTCCCAAGGAGTACAGATATGTGACAAGCATCTAGAAATTATTGTCTGCCAATTGACGTCGAGGGTGGTAGCATCCGAAGATGGGGTAACTAACGTATTTCTTCCCGGGGAGCTTGTTGAGTTGTCACAAGCGGAACGTATGAATCGCGTGCTAAGGAAAGCGATTTTTTACGAACCTATTGTATTGGGAATGACGAAGGCTTCTCTTAACACTACTAGTTTTCTAGCGGAAGCGAGTTTTCAAGAAACTACTCGGGTATTGGCTAAAGCCGCTCTTCGCGGCCGAATCGATTGGCTAAAGGGGTTGAAAGAAAATGTTGTTCTTGGCGACGCCGTTCCTATCGGAACGGGTAGTCCGGAAATCGCTTGTCAATTAAAAGTGAATAAACAAAAGGAGTCTCATTTGGCAAATAGGGGTAGTAAGAACTCAAAATGGGGTACCGAAAGTAGTCTATGCGGTCACCAAAAAAAGCAGGATTTCGATCCCAGTTTAGTTGTTCAAAAAAAATTGAGTCGATCTCTTTCTTGTCTCCACATTGAAATGAGATAGAAAATTATTTGGTAGTAGAGGAATTTCTCGTGCATTCTGAGCCGCAAAATAGATTACTGGATTGTAGTAATTTACTAAATTTAGTTAAAATGAGACGAATTCACATTTCTTTTTATAAATGAGGGGAAGATGCAACAGAAAAATCGGAATATTGACTCAGAAGGAATGATGGCGGCGGGAATTCATTTCGGACATCAAACTCAGAAATGGAATCCTAAAATGTCTTCTTATATATTTACAGAACGTAGGGGTGTTCATATTCTCGACCTAACTCAGACTGCCCGTCTCCCATCTGAAGCGTGTGACTCGTTATTCGATGCAGCAGCGGAGGGGAAGGAGTTTCCGATGGTGGGTACAAAGCATCAAGTAACTGATTTGATAGCATCGGCTGCACTAAAATCTCAATGCCATTATGTAAATGAGAAATGGTTAGGTGGTATGTTAACAAATTGGGTCACTACAGAAACACGTCTACGCAGGTTTCAATACTTACAAACTGAAGAAGATAGGGGTGGATTGGATCGACTTCCAAAACAGGAGGCCGCGATTTTGAGGGGATAATTGTTTAGATTAAAAAAATGTCTAGGTGGGATTCAATATATGTCAGATTCACCCGATATTGCGACAACTACTGATCAACACGAATAATCTACCGCTCTCAAAGAATGCAGTATTCTGGGTATTCCCACAATCTGTATCGTCGATACAGATTGCGATCCGGATCTTGTAGATGTTCCAATTCCCGGTAACGATGATGCTAGATCCTCGATCCGATGGATATTGGAGAAACCAGCATTAGCTATTCACGAGGGTCGTTCGGACGTGAAGGTCCCGGAGGTAACTTGATCGGCAGAAAGAATGTTAACTACACACCAGAATTACCTCGACGACTTGCAACGAAGTAGTAAAAAGCATTTTGAAAAATGAGACGATTCAGTAAATCGTAAAAAAAGGAAGGAACTTGCCGTTTCGTTTTTGAAAAATTTATGTAATGATAAACAGTTTCTATAATTTTGCTCCTTATTGGGAGGGGGGGTATTACGCAAATTGAGCAATCGCACTTTGATAAAATTGGTAATCTGCATCAAGTATCGAGTGTAGAAGTAGGTTAACACTTTTATTGGCAAATAGGAAATTTTCAGGTTCATGCGCAGGTTCTTATAACTTCTTGGGTTGTCATCGCTATATTGCTAGCTTTACCCGCCGTGACTACCAGGAATTTGCGGTCGATACCGACTGGTACGCAAAATTTTATCGAGTATGTTCTTGAATCTATTCGAGATTCAACCAGGACTCAGATGGGGGAGGAGGAATATCGCCCCTGGGTCCCATTTATTGGGACGATGTTTCTATTCATTTTTGTTTCCAACTGGTCAGGTGCTTCGTTTCCTTGGCGAGTTATTCAGTTACCTCATGGAGAGCTGGCTGCACCTACGAACGATATTAACACAACTGTTGCGCTAGCCTTGCTTACATCAGTAGCACATTTCTATGCGGGTTTGCACAAGAGGGGTTTTAGCTACTCCGGCAAATACATACAGCCAACTCCGATACTATTACCTATCAATATTTTGGAAGATTCCACCAAACCCCTATCACTTAGTTTCCGATTGTTCGGAAACATTTTGGCTGACGAGTTGGTTGTAGCTGTTCTCGTCTCCCTAGTACCCTTAATCGTTCCCGTACCTACGATGCCTTTGGGATTGTTCACGAGTGCCATACAAGCTTTAATCTCTGCCACTTTAGCTGCAGCTTATATTGGGGAATCCACGGAAGGTCATCATTAATGAGTTGAAATAAAATTCTTATTTAGTTCCAAAAAATTCTGTTTGAGTACAACCCAACGGGTTGCTGTAGTGAAAGAAGGTCGTTTATGTGGTATCATGATCTTACAGAAACCCGCGCCTCCCTTCCTTTCCTTTCGCCATTTCCAGTAGCCCCGAAAGGAGCCGGACCCCCACCCCCTGTACACACATATACACAAATTGAATTGAACCATCTAAGGGATTAGATGGAAAGGAAGGAAAATTAGGTAGAAGAAGAAGAAAAGTAGTGATTCTTGACGCGGAGCTCAATTGCTTCACGGAAATGCTTCCCGGAAGGATAGGCGATATCTATATCTTTATTGTTTTTATGGTTATCATTCGAACTAGTGATGTTAGATCCCAATTGTGTTTATCTTGTGATATATTAAGTGAAAAATTATTGAATATTACTGCCGTTAGGGTTGGGATAGACGTGGTTTGATAGATGATTGATATTAATATCAAATACTTAAAATCCTCTGATCTCGTGAGAATATTTGTGTCAGTCGGAAAATCTTACTGACCGACGTCTAGCTGGAAATGAAGTAGATGCTTTCCTATTCAAACGGTGTTTCCAGTTTGGATATCCACCAAGTATGCGGGTATTGGACCACATTACCAGTCCCGACTAGATCCATATAGAATATATTTATTCATTAAAAAATTTTTGTCAAATCAGAATTCATTGATACTCGACGGAATAAGCAAAATTGACTTTCACAAATCAAATAGGAGGAGACTAATACGAACCCATTGATTTCTGCCGCTTCTGTTATCGCCGCCGGGTTAGCTGTAGGCCTTGCCTCAATCGGACCCGGTGTCGGCCAAGGCACTGCTGCGGGTCAGGCGGTCGAGGGTATAGCAAGACAGCCAGAAGCAGAAGGTAAGATACGAGGCACTTTATTGTTGAGTTCGGCTTTCATGGAAGCTTTGACAATTTATGGATCAGTTGTAGCCCCAGCCCCGTCATTTGCAAATCCGCCTGTCTAAACCGTTTTTCATAGAAAAAAACGTTTCTGATAAAATAAAAAAAAAAATCAATTGGATATATCGACCAATTATTCCCCCCCCGTTCCATTTCCAAACCAAATTATTTCCAAGTTAACGGTGAACTGCTAAATTCATTAGCCCCCTTTTAGGGGGACTTGGAAAGGGGGGAAGTCACCTCCTCATTTATTTGGGCAAGCCCTTGCCCCGCTTCTTTCTTCCCCGCCCTCTTTCTACCGAGTAGAAATTTTTCAATAAATTAGAGAAACCATACTTCGTTGCCGAAGTGAATGATTCAAAGGGAGAATTTCATCTTGTCCGTTCTTTTTTTTTTCTTTCTTCTGTAATTTGTCAATTTTTACTAGGCCGGACCAGAAGTTGCCCAAATTTCGTAACACCTTCAAGGAGGGAAAAGAATACGAGAAGTATAAGTGAGATCACCACTCCCTCGAGTTATTGGGCCCCCGCTGGAAGTATTGGCCTAAATACTAATATATTTGAGATAAACCTGATCAACTTAGTCCTGGTACTAGGGATATTGTTTTATTACGGAAAGGGGGTGTGTGCGAGTCGTATATCTAAGTGGGATAACTGATTTATTCAGTTGCACCTGAATGAAAAAACTAATTGGGTGGAAAGAGGTGCAAAACCCCGACGAATTACCTGCAAATGAAATAAATGTTATGCAAGAACCAGAGCATTCCGCGCAATCGGTGAAACCCCGATTCTCACCGACTAATTTTCGGGACTTCGTCAATATGGTTAAAGTCAAATGGCTTGAAGTCTTAGCAACAAATTTGAGGTTTTCTTTCCCTTGTCGCATAACTCAAGTCGCAGTCGAGAATGCATAACTCGTTACATGACGCTCGTATCGGGAATGCTTCAACTCTTTTCATCTATCGGTCTCGGGATAACTTTTTGTAATAGGTATATATGAATAGATATCAGAGTTGATTTATCCCGATCTCACTGAATTTGCTGAATGGACAACCCATCCAAGACGAATACCACTTGGAAGAAACGGCTTCCAAATAATTTGAATAATTTTTTGGGAGAGCTACCAATTCTTTACTTTTCCAAATATTAGTTATTTTCTCCGAACTAATTCGGGGTAAATCCTACCAGTCAAAAGGGAAGGGGGGAAGCAGGCCCGTGTAGAATTGCCTGTTAGATTTCCTAACTCAATTCATCGTGAAAGACGGGCAGGAAAGCCGGATGGATTGAAAGACCCATGTCCGGTTTGGGAAGAGATCATTAGTCTTCGAAAATTGAAGATTTTTAATCCACTTTCATTGATCAATTTTTTGGAAAATCGTGAAAAGACAATTTCGAATACAATTCGGGATGCGGAAGAGCGTCATACAGAAGCGACTGAAAAACTTCGGAGGGCTCGTATTCGATTGCAACAAGCAGAAATAAAGGCGGATGAGATTCGTATCAGTGGACTCACGCAGATGGATAAGGAGCGGCGAGATCTCGTCGATGCAGCTGACAATGATTTAATAGGACTTGAAGATAGTAAAAATTATGCAATTCGTTTCGAGAAGCAACGAGCAATTGAGCAAGTTCGCCAGCAAGTTTCTCGATTAGCATCCGAAAGGGCTTTGGAAAGTTTGAACAGTCGTCTAACTCATGAACTGCATCTACGAATGATTGATTATCACATAGGTTTGTTCAGAGCCATGACTAACAAATCTGCTTAATTGCAAATTTCAGCCCACATTTCATCATGAAAAAGGTTTTATTTTTACTTCTCCCTTTCGCAGTAATATTTTTTTCTTCAAAAAAAATGGTAATAAATATCCAACCTGACGAAATTAGCAGCATCATTCGCAAGCAAATCGAAGGGTATGTCCCAGAAATGAAGGTTGTTAACATCGGCACTGTACTTTAAGTGGGAGACGGAATTGCTCGTATTCATGGACTTAACGAAGTAATGGCTGGCGAACTGGTGGAATCCGAAGACGGTACAGTTGGCATTGCTTCGAATCCGGAATCTGATAATGTTGGGGCTGTACCGACGGGCGATGGTATAACTATACAAGAAGGAGGTTCTGTACGAGCGACGGGGAAGATTGCCCAAATACCAGTCAGTGACTCGTCTTTAGGCCGTGTTGTAAATGCGTTGGCCCAACCTATCGACGGTAAGGGACAAATCCCAGCTTCTGAGTTCAGATCGATAGAATCTCCCGCTCCGGGGATTATTTCAAGACGCTCCGTGTACGAACCCCTCCAAACAGGTCTTATTGCTATCGACTCGATGATTCCTATTGGTCGTGGTCAACGAGAATTAATTATTGGGGATAGACAGACTGGCAAAACGGCAGTAGCTATAGATACGATTCTGAACCAGAAGGGTCAAAATGTTATATGTGTCTACGTAGCTATCGGTCAAAAGGCTTCTTCTGTCGCTCAGGTAGTCGACACCTTCCAGGAACGCGGTGCGATGGAATACACCATCGTAGTCTCGGAAACTGCAAATTCTCCAGCCACCCTGCAATACCTCGCCCCTTACACAGGAGCAGCTCTAGCTGAATACTTCATGTATCGCAAGCAGCATACCCTGATTATATATGATGACCTTTCCAAACAAGCTCAGGCTTACCGACAGATGTCTCTGCTATTGAGAAGACCGCCGGGGCGAGAAGCATATCCAGGAGATGTTTTTCACTTACATTCTCGTCTCTTGGAGAGGGCGGCTAAGTTGAGTTCCCAATTAGGGGAAGGTAGTATGACAGCTTTACCCATAGTTGAGACACAGGCGGGAGATGTCTCGGCTTATATCCCTACCAATGTTATTTCTATTACCGATGGATAAACATTTCTATCAGCAGATCTATTTAATGCTGGGATTCGACCGGCTATTAATGTGGGTATTTCTGTATCTAGGGTAGGCTCTGCGGCTCAAATCAAAGCTATGAAACAAGTAGCCGGGAAATTGAAATTGGAATTAGCGCAATCTGCAGAATTAGAGGCTTTCGCCCAATTTGCTTCCGACCTCGATAAAACTACTCAAAATCAATTAGCTAGAGGACAGCGATTGCGCGAACTTCTCAAACAATCTCAGTCAGCGCCTTTATCAGTAGAGGAACAAGTAGCTACCATTTACACCGGAGTTAACGGATATTTAGATGTGTTAGATGTTCAACAGGTGAAACGATTCTTGGTTCAGCTGCGCGAATATGTAACAACTAATAAACCTAGTTTTGGTGAAATTATTCGTTCCACAAAGGCGTTTACAGAACAGGCAGAAGCATTTTTGAAAGAAGCAATTAAGGAGTCAACGGAACTTTTTTTACTCCAAGAGAGATGAGTGATTAATCTACATATTGGAAAGTACAAAAATACTTCGACAAACTACCCAACTGTATGCACGAAGGGCGTAGTTGTTTCCGATACGGAATTACGTCCAATAGGATTTGAACCTATACCCAAGGTTTAGAAGACCTATGTCCTATCCATTAGACGATGGACGTCTCTTTCTTTTTCCCCCTCCCCCTTGCTTAACGTCTCGTGCGCTCATGTATGAGCGCGCCGACTATGTCGTGAACAAATAATAGCTATTGTTTGTTCACGACATAGTCGGCGGATAGAATAGTAATTTGACTCTCCAGAGGAGGGGCTGCAGTATTACTAGGAGTAGTACCGACATAATTAATAAATAGCGGGTAGCGGGAATCGAACCCGCATCAGTAGCTTGGAAGGCTAAAGGTTATAGTCGACGCCAACAAATGGTCATGGTGCCGCTAATTCAGAACCGAACTTGGACGTTTCGGCCCATTCGGCTCCTTTATGGGAGAATTTTGGTTCAAAAAAAGTTAGGATTTGCCTAATACGTCTACTCAATTAGACGAATCAGCTAAAGAAGAGCTAGGGCGGTGATTGCTTTCTCTTATTTCGGGGGAATAGGGGCAAATAACTAGAATTCACTCCCCCAGTGTGAAAGAGAGCTTCACAGACTCCACGTTTTGCAAGGACTACCAACTAACTAGGAGAGGGGGAAAGAAATCATTTAGCTTCTAGAAAGCAAAAGGCGCTCATAGCATCTATGTCGGTTTTGTATGCATCCCGGCCGTATACCGTATACCGAGGATATACTTCTCAGATGATCCCTTGGGAGGAAATTTAGTGTGACCGATCCTTCCCTTTAATTCGTTCCTTTTTTTTTTCTTAAAAAAATCCTTAGGAAAATATTTCTCACCGAGTCATTGAAGCAGTGGATACTGCCCAACCAAGTAAATGTTCAACAATGCTGGCAAACCAGGATTGATTTATTTGAACTTTTTATCTCAGATTTTTATCTAAGGTTCAGTGACGATGACACAAATATCTTAGACGTCTACCCATAGATTTTTTTCTTTTCTGGGGGTATAAATTACCCCAAGTATTTATCGGGGTACTGAGACAATTCTGCTTCGTTACCAACTTCTCTAGTTTTTGAAGCTAGATGAGTGACGGGATTGATAAATCTCCTCCTAACACCAGAAAAGTAAAAGACACATATTTACTTCTGCAAAAAAAAGTTTTTTTCAGTTGATTCAATCGAGATCCGCGGTTTGAAAGATCCCTTAACTATTGAAATCAATGCGAAACGAATCACACTTTTACCACTAAACTATACCCGCGTAAATACATATACATTATATGAGTTATACTAATTCTCTGTACATTGTTTACTGAAACGGATCGGAGATCGCCATATCTGCATATAGGAGGAGCCTCCCCCCCCCTATTTAAAAATCTATTACCTACAAATTGAATTGTTACATGTGGTGAAGCTTGAAATTGCAAAACAATTTCATAGATTACCTTTCTGGGCAGCCAGTAATGCAATTACTAGTGGTCCTGATGCAACAACTAGCGCCAGGACAACGAGTTGCGTAATTATTTCCAGATTCATTACTTCTCCTTCTAATTACTTTTCTCATGAATATATCTAGGTGTTGAAAAGTTTTTTCTCCCATTTTTCTGGAGAGAAGTACTTTTCGTTTCAACCAATTGGCATTAAACTACTTGGCTTGTCTAAATCGACTGGGTTGAGATGTAGTGGAATATATGTAGCAAGGATCCCTGTCTGTAGCTCTTACGAGCTGAAATGAAGCTGGTACATCATTTTAATCGAATTTTTTGCCTATTTAAAAGAAAAGGAAGGCGGGAAAAAAAAATACGATATCGACGCCAAACGGGAAGGCACTTCTTCTACCAACCACTATCAATTCCAATTATCGTCTTGAAGCAGATTGTCTATTGGCCATTATTGCTAATCGATTTAGTTTAACTTGGAAAAAGGAGAAGTGAATTGTCCAACTCAAATCCGGTTAGGCCGTAAAATATTGATTCCTTCTGTAAATTCTTATTCGGTGGAATATTTTCACAACTCCACTTTTTCATCATCATTTTTAGTTTATGTCGTACTTAAAAATGGAGAAACAAGAAAAGGGGTCTGACGAAAGATAAGAAATTGTTTCACCACTTCATTGAGAAGTTTTTTCAGAGATTATACAAAATTCGTTCTCATGTGTAATTGAGGCTGTCGCCTTTTATTCATACATTGTTGAATGTGATAAGTGAAGTGACATAGACTTACACTCCAAACTCGTGTTAAAATTGGGTCAGAGAAGAGACACCCCAAGTTTCTTGGAGAGATGGCCGAGAGGTTTAAAGCGTCGGATTGCTAATCCGTTGTACACTTTCTATGTACCGAGGGTTCGAATCCCTCTCTCTCCTTTCAATTGGCTAAAGTGATATAGTAGCCGATTTTTCTCATCGATACATAGAAAGTGAAACACTAATTCCGACTTAATCTCTACGACCGGGGTTTCGTCCGGGATCATTTGATAAAAATCCAAAAACAAAAAGTGAGACAAAAAAGATGACTACTGTATAGACAAGTAGTTTAAGGGTAAGCATGACGTAACTCCATGTCTACAATTAAAGGTGAAAGGTTAAATTGAGATAAAATTTATTATTCGTTGGAAATCTCCATTTTATTCATTCCTATCCATTTCTATCTGTTTTAAGATACAAATCTATCTTCTCTTCTTTTATCGACTGGGTAATAGATTAGCTATTAGTAATACGTCGGTTCGTCTAGCAAATTTGTTACTATTTTGATTAATAACACATCTTTTTTGTTTTTTCACTCCATCAAGTGGAGGAAAACTTATTGAAATGTTCGATTCAATAATTCATTGATGCCCGTCAATTGGGAATACAACGGAGGGTGGGAAAACACCATTTGCCACACTACATCACTACATCAGGATTTATCCCTTTGCTAGGGGGCCCCATGTGTAGGAATTGAAATAATTTTTTTTGTTTGATGGGTGACAACTGATTATTTTAACCTTCTTTTATTTGTTACAACGGCTGGCTGCCTTGCCCGCGAGAGCTACCGAAGAAGAATTAGGAAATCTTCATTCAAGTGATTTCCTAAGATACTATCGAAAACTAACTGCGGCTTGCCACACAAAAGCTAGGAGGAGAAAAAACACCGGTATTACTGGCATTATGTCTACAATTGGATCAAAGATAGCATAAGCTTCGGGTAACTTGGCGAAGGAGACGTCGTTGAAGTGAAGAGGATTGTCTAGATAGATGCTGTACAAAACTATCATGTCTATTCTCCAATAATGTAACAAGTGATTTTCCCCGACGCGGTTACACTTCATCCTTCGACTGGTTAACCTGTCGGACATCTACATATCTCTGTTCACATACATGTATATGACTACTTATCATTATATATCCTGTCATCCGAGGGGGTAGTTATTGATAGATTCAATTTGACGTTGAACCAAACTTTACTCGAATAGGCTTTCAATTATAAATATCGGCGATTCTTATCAATTTCAATTTTTTTTTTGCAGTCGCTCTTACTTAGAAAGCTAAGTCTGTCAATGAAAGAAAGCGGTTGACGGGAAAGCCAAGGTGTGAGATATTTAATGTAACCATTATTTGTGGGGCGTGGCCAAGCGGTAAGGCAGCGGGTTTTGGTCCCGTCACTCGGAGGTTCGAATCCTTCCGTCCCAGATTGAAATAGGAGGAAGGGGGCGTAGAATCCCGGTTCTACAGAACAAGAAGGGGCAGAATGAGAAGTAGTTCCTCTGACCGATGTTCCAGTTTATATTATGATGATAAGCCACATATAGCAATAGATTTCTTCGGGGTGCGAAACAACGAAGTGGTGAAAGTAAACTATGAAATTAGCTCATCGGATGTATGCCGGACCCGCTCACATCGGTACCCTACGGGTAGCCAGTTCCTTTAGAAACGTACATGCTATAATGCATGCCCCTCTGGGAGATGATCACTTCAACGTAATGCGTTCCATGCCGGAAAGGGAGAGAGATTTTACCCCGGTAACTGCTAGTATAGTGGATCGGCACGTCTTAGCACGTGGATCTCGGGATAAAGTTGTAAGTAATATAAGCCGAAAAGATGAGGAATAACGCCCCGACTTAATCGTTTTAACACCTACGTGTACTTCCAGTATATTACAAGAGGATTTGCAAAATTTTGTGGATCGAGCTTCCTTGTATTCCGAGTCTGATGTAATTCTTGCAGATGTTAATCACTACCGAGTCAATGAGCTTCAAGCCTCGGATAAAACCTTGGAACAAATAGTTCGATATTACTTAGATAGAGCCCGCAAAGAAGGCATATTCAACCGGTCCTTGACGGATGCGCCTTCTGCAAATATTATAGGAATTCCCACCCCAGGGTTTCACAATCAACATGACTGTCGCGAGTTGAAACGTCTACTTAGAGATTCGGGAGTTTCAATCAATCAAATAATCCCAGAAGGGGAATTTCTAAGAAATCTGAAGGATTTACCAAGAGCTTGGTTTAATATAGTCCCTTACCGAGAGATGGGTTTGATGGCAGCAACCTTCTTGGAAAAGGAATATGGAATGCCCCACTTATCGACAACTCCAATAGGTATTTCGAATACAGCTGACTTCATTGTCCAAATCGGTAAACTTTTAAATTTGTGGGCTCCCGTACTATTGAGAAAAAAACTTAATTACGACCTATATGTCGAAAATCAAACCAAATTTGTTTCTCAAGCAACTTGGTTTTCCAAATCTATCGACTGCCAAAATTTGGCTGGAAAAGAAGCGGCGGTTTCTGGTGATGCAACTCATGCCGCCTCCATTACAAAGATACTTGTTGGAGAAATGGGAATTCGTGTGAGTTGCTCAGGCACGTATTGCAAGCATGATGCAGAACGGTTTAACGAGCAGGTTCGAGGTTTGTGTGATGAAGTAATAATTACAGAAGATCATACAGAAGTTGGGGATACGATAGCTCGTATCGAGCCCTCTGTCATATTTGGAACTCAAATGGAGCGTCATATCGGCAAACGCATCGACATTCCGTGTGGGGTCATTTCTTCACCAGTTCATATTCAGAATTTTCCTTTAGGATATCGACCCTTTTTGGGTTACGAGGGAACCAATCAAATATCGGATCTAATATACAACTCATTCAATCTGGGTATGGAAGATCACTCATCAGACGTTTTCGGAGGACACGACACCAAGGGGATAAGTACCAAATCCCTATCGACAGATAAAAAAAATATTGATTGGTCCCCTGAAGCTGAGTCGGAACCAAAGAGAATCCCGGGCTTTGTGAGGGGAAAAATTAAAAAAAATACCGAGGTTTTCGCAAAACAAAACAATATTTCGGAGATTACAGTTGATGTGACGTATGCGGCTAAGGAAAGATCGAGTCTCTAGCTTAGTTCGACAAACTAGTCAGCTAATTATTCTAGATAAGTTTCAGGTCATTTAACTCTATTCATTTCCGGAATGCACTGAAAAGTTGGCACCAGAATGTGACGATACTGAATGAGGAGGTATTTAACAAGAAGAAATTATCGGTCCCTATATGTTATGGTAAAACTACGCTTGAAACGATATGGTAGGAAGCAACGGGTGACTCGAGTACCGAAGTCGTTTTTGCGGAATTTGATAACCGCCGGTTCTTTCCCAAAAGGGAGACGTTTTAACTTCGACATTTATTAAAACTCATTACTTAATGCAACTTGAAGGATACTAGAGTTTGTTTAACTATCCTGGGAGAAGTGATATCTATGGTTATTTCGGCAAAATAGAGCAGCAAAACTCCATTAGGCTACCACTTTTTTCGAAGTGAAAAAAAAAAAATAATCCCACTGACTGGTACTAATTTTTTTATTCAATTTTTAGGGGTCAATGAAGATAGGTTCTGTTGCTACCGACTCTCAACTTCAAAATCCCTGGAGTTAGGCCTAAACCTGATGATTACAAAAATCGATCTATGAACGAGGGTATGTCGAATATCTACCCGGACCCATAAGTGGGTGAGGAGATGGAAACGGGGGAGTAGGAATTTTGCCTCCCTACCCCCTCATTCCTAATTTTTCTTTTTTTATACGGGGTGGTGATTCGTAAAAAGATAACTCAACAAAGAAGAAAGAATATAGTTTCCGTGTTGGATGCTATAGCTGAGAAGTATTTTTCCTGCCAAAAATTCCCCCTGGAGGCGAGAAAAAAAAGGCTCAACCCGAGTTATGCCTCAAGCCGCATGAACTGAAATTTTCCCATGCGGTTTCGCGGGGGGGTTCGTTTCTGCATGCACCTATCTCGATAAATGACTTACCGAATAGTCGCAATTGACGCTCAATCCCGGCGAGAAGGGAAGGTGACTAGGGAGGTTGGGTTTTACAACCCCCGAAAGGAGCAAACCCAGGTAGATATTTCGGCTATTACTTCTTTGTGTGCAAGTGGAGCGAAATTAACAGAAACTGTTCGCGATATTTTCATACGGGAAAAATTAAAAATTACTTGAACGAGTCAGAACCGAATTCCGAAAGTAGAAGTTGCAATTTGAGACGATCTAATAATTGAGGAGAATTTAACGGGCTTAGTTTACAGATATTTTCAGATGTTTTTGTATTATCCTTCTCTTTTTCTCGTACTATACCTCTACGTCGTATTCATTATTCCGTTTAGAAGCAGAGTGTTTAGAAAAGATTATTGGTTTTCCATTAGAACCTATTTTGCAAAAAGCGATGTCGGAGAAATTTTTAAAAATGCGATTAAAAAGTGGAGCGGGGGGGGTGGAAATAAGAGATAGTTAGTTTCACCAAATAGTAAAATTAATCTCAAATTGCCGAGGAAGATTTATTGCAAAATCTTATTTTCAGGAATGTATCTTAGACGAGAGCCAGATTAGTAAGTATCTCCCGATGCGGGAGATACTTGCCAATCCCATCTACGATTCCGGGAAATACCACTTTTGTTTTCGGAAAAAAAAAATGATACTACCAAATAACCTTATTTATAAGAAAATTTCAATTCACGAATGACTCGTATGTAGACGAAACTGCCAACACCTCGAAATTTTCATAAAAATTTATGTATCAAATATACCAATGCTTGTTTGGGAGTTATCCAGACGAAATCCACTTACGGAAATCTGGTGGGTTACAAAAAAACGAGGAGCTTAACACTAAGAAAGATTGTCTCTTATATCCATCTGCTCTTTTGTTTGAGGAAAATTTTTATTTGATGGATGGTAAACGACGATTACATGGGCCAGACATCAAGTTGGTTTTTGGAGCCTGGAGTACAGTGGCAGTCAAACGTTTAATTTCTAGCATGCGTGACCATAATTATTCGAAAGTTGTTAATTCAGGATTTGTTCAAAACTTAACCGATGGAATAAACGCGGATTTGTATTTCCACCCACTTGAAAAAATAATATGTTTAACTTTAGGCATATCTCTTTTTCCGGAAATAGGGGACAAAACCAGTAGTAGTTTTAAGATGTCACAGTCCATTCATTCGATATTTTTATTTCTGGAAGATAGATTTCCGAAATCTAATCATGTTTTAGAAATGGACTTACCGCAAAAATTTCACTTGGAGACTTTAATTCGATTGTTTCGGCGACAAATTAAAGATGTATTTTTTCCGCATTTGCTAAGGATAGTCTTTTATAAATATAAAGACAAAATGTTTCGTACAAAAGTTCTTCCTTTTCATAAGGAGGGGCTAAAGAGGAGTATTAACACTCCACTTCAAAATTTCTACATCTCTGAGATCGATTCACTTATGCTGATTCCATGGAATCAGATAGGTAAGTCACGAGTCAATTATTTTCAATCCATTGATTGTTGCAACATTACTCGGAAAGAGAAACATATTTCTTCATATGAATTCAAATCGGATACCCCATGCATGGATTTCCACTTCACTCGAAGTCCGTGCATTCATTACACAAGATATAGGAATAAATTTATTCTATCCTTTGAGGGAACTCGATACTTCGTTAAGAAGTGGCTTTACTACTTTTCGACACTTCTCAAACATCATTTCCATTACCGGACCGAATTTGACGAACCAAGTCTAAAATTACTATCTACCAGCTGCGTCTCATTTCTGGGTTACACCTCAACTGCTCGATTAGTGTCAAAAAAAGTCTGTATTGAAGACGCGTCGGATTCGTACATTAGTATTTTGGGTGTGAAAAAATTTCATCCTACGGTTCCAAATTCAATAATAACTAAAATATTGGCAAAACATAAATTTTGCGACACGAGTGGACGTCCGGCTGTTAAAGCAGCCTGGACTGTTTTAACAGATGATGAAATTTTGAATAGATATGTACAACTTTGGCAAGTCTTTTCCCTGTATTACGGCGCTTCAATGAATCGGGATAGATTGCGTAGGTTTAAATATATATTACAGATTTCGTGCGATAGCACGTTAGCTGATAAACACAAAAGTACAATACGTTTCCTGCAACGTAGATTTAATCTGGATGTACTAAGTCAAATTTTCGTGTCTAGCAAGTTTGAACCTTCGAATAATCGGCGGGTTTGGTGTTCAACTTTGATCCGGGTTGTCTTAGTGAAATTTGCAGAGATATGTTTTCAAGAAAATTGGGGTTTTCCCTGGTAATTTTCCATGAATTCAGCTTGTTTCAAAATCGTTACCAAATTGATCTACCGGTTAACTATTTGTACTTTGCCAATGCTGTTTACGCAGTTACATAGATATGGAAGTATTTAACTTGCTAATTTCTTTTTAACTTTAAAAGTGTGACATGAAAATAACCCAACCTCAAACATTACTCCGATTTCTATCACGAATGATATCAATTTTTTTATACCAAAACTAATTTTTACTACAGCCAAATTGCCAATTTTACCAGAAATTATTTTGATTCTAAGCTTAACTACAATAGTTCTAATCGACTTATTAAACAAGGGGAAAAATACAATTTTGCTTCACAAAATTTCTCTGGCATCCATATTTGTCAGTGCAGTTGTTTTATTATGTCAGTGGAATTTTTACACTGTTTCCGAACATTCTCATACCAGCGATTTCAGCAATATATTCAGATTTTTCTTGCTCATTTGCTCGTTTTTATCTATTTCTTCGTCGATTGATTACATACTTTGTGCAAAAGTGTCTTTGTCTGAATTTCTGTTGTTTAAGTTAACTGCAGGTTTGGGGGGAATGGTTCTCAGCTCTGCAAATGATTTAGTAACTATTTATGTATCTCTGGAATTCCTAGCCTTATCTTCCTGCTTTTTATCTGGATATACTAAACGGGACACAAGATCGAACGAGGCAAGTACGAAATTTCTATCGATGAGTGGAGCGAGTTCATCCCCTTTACTATACGGTTTCTCCCCATTGTATGGACCTTCTGGCGGACAGCTTCAGCTTGATGAAACAGTTGACAAAATCTTACTCAATCAATATGTTTCTATAACTTACGTTTCTGCTGCGTTTATTACAGCTGGAACAGCTTTCAAACTGTCCCTTTTTCCATTTCATCAATGGACTCCTGATGTATATGAAGGAGCGTGATTCGTTGAGATTTGGGAAATGATGTAACAAGTAATTAAGCAATATTAAGTAATTGAAGTGATGCAAAATTTTATTTCCTTTACATCCCGTGGGCATGCGGGAACAAATATCAATTCCCTCAAATACAATTGTTGTATAAAAAAATGGCTCTTGCTGTATTACAAATTTCAAGGAATTTCAAGACAAATCTCGTACAAGCAAAACAGAGTAAAATTGCAGACTTTGGCAAATCGTCGTATTATTTATTGTTCCTCCATATTCAAATTAAAAATAGAAAGCTTTTCTACGAAGTTTGTTAATTAGGGGTAGATTCGTTTGAAATACATGTCGAATTGAGAATTCAATATATTTTCTTCCACGACTCCTGACGTAGGGAGAAGCCACGGGGCGGGTTCATCCGGGTTCAGCCCTTCTTCTTTAAAAGAAGCGTATTTTTCGATCTAAAAACTAAAAAGTCTCCCTAAGATAATGCCTTAAGTTT